ATGAATGAGTTTCCATGCAAACATGGATACTTTTGTGGGGATCCAGGGTTGCCAGATATATTTGAAGATTGGATGTGGCTCAAAAACTGTATGGTGGGCTATGTATGACTTTATAGAGAAGTTGCCATTAGAAGTTAGGGTCCAATACCTCCTGTCTTCCTCCTGGTTGGTTTTAATATTTTGGTATTTTTCTCTAAGTTCTCCTTTGATGAGATCAGGGAGCATGTCTAAATTGAAATCCATATCAGCCTAAGAGATACCTGTTCACAGTCATTTGGAACCACCCCTGGAGCTAAGCATCCTGTGCCTAACCAGTTCTCATGAGTTAGGCTGAGATATCCTGGGCCCACTTCCCGTGCAGGTAGATCTATTAGTTCCTCCAAACATAACCATATTTACTTCCAGATTTTAGATGCTGATTGAGAGATAGGAGTAAGCTTGATGGGTTTGTCATAGAGGTATTTATCCTTCATGAAGTTTGCCCAGAGAGTATTTGAAGTTAGAAGAAGCCAGGCCTGCTTCATTCTGAAAGCTTTCAGCACAAGATCCAGAGGCCAGTCCTCCTACCTCTTTAGGAGAGGCAATAGTTAGCCAAGAGATCCACTTCTTCTTAGGTTTCCCTTCTGTAGAGCCCCAGATGAATGTGATGAATATGGAGATCAAGGTTGATATAACCTTCTTTGGAATGGCAAATGCTGAGAAGAACATGCTTGAGCAAGACAAGTGAAAAATGGGAGCTCCCAGATATTCAAATGGGCCAACCCAAGTAGAGTAACCAAGCGAAGTATATGAGCCCTGCTCTGACATTGGCACCTGGCTTGAATGGATTTCTCAATCACACGTGGGAAAAAAGCCTTTACGATAGAGTGAGAAGTGGCTGAGGTGGTTGATCACCCTTATCCGGTTCACCGAGAACCCATTGATCCATAACTTGAAAAAGGGGCAGATCCTGAATAATCCTTTGTTCCATAGCCCTGGGGTGGGGCTATTTTAGCCAATTAAGAATTATCTAGTACTAACCAAGCAACTCGAAAAATCTCTCTTCATGGAGAATTCGGATGGCTCGGAATAGGTTGTTTTCGACGACCTGCTTGAGAATCCGCTGTTCGCCTTGCTCTCGCGCTATAGCCCGCCGGGAGAAAAGAAAGTCTCGTGGGTCTCTCCGACTCTGATTAGTGACATAGAGAAGAAAAGCAGATTTTATCCGATAAGATAGCAGCAGAAGAAATTTTGTCCATTCCTGCTTGCTTGATTTACTTCTTTCCTGAAGCTGCCTAAACTGGATCAATAGAATCTCACACATGCGCCATTACCATGCCTCACGTTCTAGTTCTAAGCGTAAGGAACTTAATTAGTATAAGAAAAGAATAGGAAAGAACCGGGCACGGTAAATCCGATCATCCCGGCTTCAAATCCTAGCTTGAGTTGCCACGGGAACCTTAGCGCCGCGTGTGTGTTGTGGGAGGGTCCTCCAAGGAAGAGGCATAGAATGAGAAAGCTCAATCCAAGAGCTGGTGAGCCTAACTTTATAGATAGAAATCCCCTCGCGCTGACCAGATTTCTTTCCACCCGTATCCTACTCCCGCCCATAATGGTCCCCAATGTCATGATCTGGCCTGGTCGACCCAATCATGAGAGTCCGTTTATCCCGTATGAGCGTATCGAACAGAAGACCTGCTCAGCTCTCGAGGCAAGGTAGATTAGCCAAAAGAGGTAAGCACGAACATGAACGTAACTCGCATTCTTTCCGGTCCGTCCCCTTTCGGGATATAAGAACGCGAGCGGTGGACGGTTCTCACTGAAGGAAGTTTTACCGAACATCATGTCCAGGTGTGATCTCCCCCTACTCCTAGAAAGAGCTAGCCACGGAGCTTGGATACAGGCTCCCTAGGTAAAAAGTTCTAATAAGAATGAGACCGAACAGCGGTATCCAGTCCATGAGAAGGAGATGCTGTTTAAGATGAATATAGGTATAAAGCTGAGTTAGAGAGGGCTGTGCGCGAAGGTGCGATTGAGCTCTGGAGCTGATCTTGCCTTGAGGATCAGCTTTCAGCGAGGAGGATCCTTTCATCGTATTCAGTTTCTCGAACTATTCCTTTCTCGACTTTACTAGGTTCAGTGCCACAAAGGTAGAGTGTTAGCCCTTATAGTAAGATATTCTATGGTGGGTATTCTCACGGTAGGATTATTTCCTATAGGGATCAAGAAGCCAACGTCCTAATAGAAGAAGCTCTTCCCGATCAAAGCAAAGGGTTAGCATCATACATGGAATAGGGCCTAGTAAAGAAGGTTCTCAGTTCCGCCTTCGGCCGGCGCCCCGCGAGAAAGGATTTCACCCGCACCGTTGCGGGAGCTCTATACCGGAAGGAGGCATGTTGGGGAAGGCGAGAGCTTGCTTCTCCTATTTCATCTATTCCTGATCTGTTAATACAGTAGAAGAGATTGATATGGATACTTTTCCCCTTCTTACCCTATTCTATTCTGGAACTTCTAAGGCGTCTCCTTTCTCAAGAGAAGATTGGGCCCTCCCGCTTCTCAAAGTAGCACATCTAACCGGCTTGGATTCGTCAAATTGCACAGCTTCTGTTGGCAAAGTGCAGGCCTTGCTTTCATGCTTTGCAGTTGGCTTATGTGATGCTCATGCATATCCGGTACGAACAGTTCCATTCTTTCCTGACCCGTCTGATTCAGAAACGAAAGCACGAGATTAGAAAGAAAGAGACACCCAGAAGCAGGAGTAACACGCTTCCCTTCCTCCAGTCAAAAGTGCATCTCTCTATCATATACCTATACCCATTAAGGTGAGCTAAGCTAAAGTTAAAGTAAGGAATAGGCACTTATATAGCTTCTCCCCCTCGTTCTGCACCGGGTGGATAAAATAAGGATTCATTTTCCAAAGCATTTGAACCAACCTCTGCTTGAGACCCACTTAGCCCGTGGAACTAACAATTTGGTGGATCCCATAGACGGGTAATCGCTCTATGCCTACCCCAGTTTACTTCTAGGATTGCTCGTCGATAGCGTAGCCTCGATCTCTTTCAATACGAACTGACCCCTTCTGTCTTGATAGGCATCCGGTGCGACCGCTTCTTTTTTTATAGCTTGGCTAAATGCAGAGTTGAATCGGCATACATGGGCCAGAAGGGTACCCGCCCGGGTCGTGGTATAGGCACCCAGTGCTTCGATGAAAGCTAAGACTTTGTCAACCGAAAAATCCAAGAGTTCCGCACGCTTACTCAGTGAAAGTCATCAGCTTGTCTTCACATTCAGTCTTAACTCTCCAAGAGAGAGTGATAAGACAGAGCACCTCCTCCCTCTATTGGCTCGTCCCTAGCCCCTTCTTAGTGATCAAGAATCAGGCTCGAAGAGCAGCGGCGTGTCTGTCCAATCTTTCCGGTTCCATATCCTTTCTATTTTGAAGCCCTGACTTCTGAATCGACGAACTAAACTTAACGAAGAGGCTCCACTTGGTTGCAGCAGTGAAATCTGCTAGAAGAGGCATAGGCGGGGTCCGGGTAGTCCCGTGAAGGAAAGGTTTTATACCTGCGATCCACTTATTCGTAGGAACTGGTACGACGAGCTAAGCTCAGTCGAAAGAGCCTACGGGCGCATACACTATTCCATAATTGATAGATCGATGAGATTTCACTATACTAAAAAAAGATATATCCTAGAATAGAAAGACCACGAGGGGCGAAGAGAAGGTGGTACAGGCCCATTATTTACTTACTACGCCCAGAACTATTCCTTGCGCACCTGTTCCCGTTAAAGGCAAGCTAAGCTAAAGTAAAGCCGTACAGCACGTACGTAGCTTCCCGCCCGAGAAAAAGCAGCACGCCCGCGACTCAGCAAAAAGCGAAAGAAGATTCCTCTGATTCTTCGGTCTGGTGGTGCCGAGTATCAATACTGGAAGGTGCAGTACTCGCAGACAACTCGCCCAACCCGGTCCTTCCTTTATCGGCTGAAGGGTCTATAGAGGGAACAGTAGTTCAACGGGGTGTATTTCTTCAATTGTAAGCTTACAACGTGCTCCTCTCGTTTAACGCTCTCCGCGCTTTCGGTCCGCTAGCAACTTGCCTTATCATTTCTTTCCTTTTGGCTGTCGTCAACGGTAGAACTCCTCGGAATAAGGAATGCACTTCTCCCGGGTGGGGCGAGGAAATGGTCCTCATTCAACTCGGAAGAATAGCCTTCTCTTATCCTTCACCGCCTTCCCTAGCATCTATGTTAGCCGCTTCTCTCAGGCACAGCAACTACGTACCACCAATAGATTCTCATTTCGTTCCTGCGTCTTTCAAAAGAGAATTGCTTCTATCAAGATAGCCAGAAGGCCAAGGTGTAAGCGAGGAAAACCCTCCTGAAAACTTGAGGTTTTCAAGCCGATGGCATCATCAACACCTGGGTCACAATCCCCATTGTCATTGGACCGGGTAGCTGTGGTACTAAACCATCTCGATCACGGGTCTCATTCTACAAGTTTTTCTGTTCCGGCACACGCATAGAAGGAATGACAAATTAACGGGATTGGGCTTTCTTTTTCCCACACCGGAGGGCACAGCCCAAGAAAGTGCAGTCGAAGTTCCAAGTTCTAATAGAACGGTAGCTCACTGAACGAAATCCAATCCATTTATTTAGTAGGGAAGTTGTTTTCCCGCCCCGGCGTAGTAAGAATCAATAGATTCACCAAGGAAAGGTACAACAAGGGAAAAGCAATGCTTTTTAGCTCGAACTATAACCTGAACTGGAACTGGAACGAGAACCTCCATCTAGACCTGACACCCGCATACCGCATATGCCAGTGGTTGTGGTACAGGTAGTTGTGTCTTGAATCTGCTGACAATGAGGGCTGTAGCTTGGGGAAGGTTTGCCTGTAATCGATGGCGGAACGATTGGGACTGCTGTGCTAACTTTGCATTAACTCTAGTCTCCGAGAGAACAAGTAATGTTATATTATTGGAATGGAAAAAGGAAAGAAGTCTCAAGTCAAGGAATCCGTAGAGTGTAGTATGGGAGGAACCTCCACTGCCTAAGCTCACCCAGCTCTAGGAAGAAGCGGGTGCGCTAAACAACCAGGAACGAACAAGGGATAATCACAAAACGAATCTACTGATCCAACGACATCGAGGATCGACCAGGGTCGCTACCCGGAACGACATCCGCGAAAGCCTCAAGGTAAAGGGAAAGCGACTCTCCTATGTTAGTCTCCTTCTCTCTAGCATACTTCTTTAGACTATCCAAGAATTTTCGATCTGCTTACACCTGGGAAGGAGAACTCTTATATATACGGGGAGCAGGAATCGCATGAGAAATCTGGGAGACTCCACAGAGAGGGATGCCACTCAACCTGACGAGAGGGTATGACCTGCATGCCTAACAAACACTGAAACGACTGGCCACCCTTAGAAGGCTATTTATCCCCCAATTCAGACAGCGAGCAAGCAAGCGTGGTCCCCAAGGACCGAACAAAAAGAAAAGCAAACACGAAGGGAAGGCAGATCACGAAGCCAACCATGCCATGAATGGTCGACAAGAGTGCTGCTTCTGTCTTCTCTGTATCATGATACCGAAGCGAAGGTAATCAACGAAGGGCACGAGGGAACAGCTTCCTCTTTCTCCCCGGTCCTCTAGTATTGAATCCGCCGTTCCCTTGCTAGTGGAGTCACCCGTTCCAGATCATGTCATGTGAACCCCTAGTGGTTAATCTCCTCCTATCCCCAAACGCATCCAGTGGCCCTATTTGACAAAGAAAAACCAACGTTAGTCATGTCAGATAGCAAAGCAGTGATCCAGACTCCCATCCCAGGTTCTGTCTTGTCTTGTGTCTTGTCCCGGCCCTAAATCAGCATTGAAATCCTTTTTCCATGGGCATAGAATTCTTTTGACTTACGAGTAACAGGCTCTGAAAGAGGTTCATCAACTACGGAGGATCAATTAGCATTACCTCACCCGAAATTGGTACCCTCGCCTCGCTACCAAGGATGCTATCTAAGAATGCCTTTGGCAACCTTTCTTACAGAGCTGCAAGGACTGAAATCAAAAAACATGTGTTAAACCTTATAGCCTACTCAGTCGCAAAGCGAGATGATCCAACCAAATAGGCATGGATGATAGGGGGAAGGAGCAACGTGACTTGCCCGCTAGCACTACCACTCCTAACTGCATAAGAAATCGAACCCGAAACAAAGGCTGTAGAGGTTTTTATTACTGCTTGTCCGCCAGCCAGTGCTTGGCCCCGGGCATTCATCCAATGCTTACTTTTAGGCATAGCATTAGCCTATTTCCGCGAGTCAGAAAGCCTGATCCGTGCGCTGATCCTTCTATAGATAGTAGGAAGACAAGATCGCAAGGGAATCACTAGTTCCATGCCTTCTACTTAGGCAACCCGAATCCGCGTATACCTACTCTAGCAAGAGAGCAAACTACCAACGGATCCTTCCACTTCTGTAACAGAGGCTAAAAGGTGCGAACGAAGAAAGCTTATTTGGGCTTTACTTTAAAAGGCTTCGCACCTACTTGTTGTGTCTCCCGTCATAAGACAGCCGGCCGATACGAGCGAGTTCATTCTCGGCTCTTTCATCTCTGTTGTAGGACTGGAAATCGCCTACGGGAGAATAACCGTCTGGCGCCTAGCTTATTCTTTCATAATACCCTACTGGCGCGGGCTAGCTTAGTCTTACCTAACTGATTCTTGTGCAGGCTAGCTGACTTTACTTTCTTTATTTTATAGGCTATTAGGTTTTTTTTACCTCCAGTGGCGGTGGCAGTTCAATAATGTAGTGCCGACTAGCTTACCTTGCTGCGTGGTAAGATCCAGCTCTTCTTTAACATCCAGACCCGATAGCCGAGTGCCAGATAACTTATTAGCGCCATAAGTTAGGTGCTGAAATTAGGCGGGTTAGTAGCCTACTGGTGGCTAAGCAGCAGGAGATAGCCATAAAGTCAGCTAGGTGGCGCTAGTTTATTCTGACTCTTGCTCTGGCTCAAAAGCCCACCGGCACCAGTGGGTTAGTGACAGACAGTAGGCAGAAGTCCCTCCAAGGTAAGGGTCAACGAAAAGGACGGCTACAGCTATAGATGCCACTCTCGGATTATAAGGTAGGAATAACCAGATTTGCGCGTGTTAACGCCCTTCAGTCGATGCTGAAGGTGATTCATTCAGCTTCCCTTTCGTCCCATCATGACACGAAAAGAGGCCTCTTACGAGCCTTTCTGTAGCAACAATAACCAGTAGGTTATCAAGCTAGCTTCTATTATAGGCATTAGCACTACGTACAGTGGGCTATTCACTAGTAAGTGTATAGGCTAGTGCTGGTGCCTTTAGGTACTGCATAACCGTCTGTCGCCTAACTCAATAACCGTCTGTCGCCTAGCTTATTCTCCTCTTTCGCAATAGGAGCCTAGCTAGCTTATTATTCTTCTTGCTTCTTCAACGTCCTGTTTAACAAGATTCCTTTTAGCATTATAGCTACTATAGCATTAGCACTACCTAACGGATTCTTCCGGTTTCATGAGAACCTCGTGGCGGAGAACGTACTACTTGCCTGGGCATAGCCTACTGTTGTATACGGCGCATAACCTACTGCTAGGATAGCTTCTTTTTCCCCTCCCCCAGACACAGCAATAGCTCGGGAACAGAGGTATGGATCAGATCACTACTCGGTTCAGTGGCACTCTTTGTTGGCAGTCTCGTTGGCACTAGACTATATTGGCTCTATCCTACCGCCTACAGGCATGAGGAGATGACAAGAGCTCTTGCGAAAGTGAAAAAGTAAGCTAACCGGCACTAGGCTACTCCAATAGACAATAGACCTCCTGTAGGCTATTTGGAAGAACGCCAGTAGGCTATTTCGCCCGGTTATCGCGCCAGGGCCACTTACCCTTGGTCGACAGCTGCTATACAGCGCCCTTAGGTCAAGCTAGCAGTAGGGAAGAATCTGAGTATGCTGTGGGCAATATCCTCTTCTATACACATATGAATCAACAGTCTAGAATAGCCTAGCGCCGCCTAGCTTATTCTTCCGTGCTGCGCCCACTCACAGGTATAGCCCAGCTCAATAGCCCCATAGCCTAGCTTCACTTCCTATACAGCTTATAGCACACTCTCTTAAACCTGGTTCGGGAGAGCGCCAGTAGGTTCGGTAGGTTATTGCAACGACTACAACTTAGCTTGCACTAGGTTACTTGGAAGTAGGTTATTCTACAGTAGGTTAGACGACAGTCCCGTAGGTTATACAGCAGTAGGCTATGTTGTCCAACCAAGCACTAGGCTCAAAATCAGCTATCCAGCACTGGGTTCTCTTGTAAGAGGGCTGTAACCGACCATACCATAAGACAAATGAATCGAATGAAAGCTGGAACAAAGCCCTTACTGATAGAGGCATTTCCGGGCCTTTCACCACTACGTCCTGTTTAACAACATTCCTTGCCGCATTTAGCTCTTATAGACATTACCACTACAACAAGCAAGGGATGAGCAACAAGCAACGGGTGAGCGCGCTAGCGCGAAAGCCCCATTCAATAAACGTAAGGTGCGTTAGTCACTTAAGCCGTTTTCTTGCTGCGGTGATGGAGTAATGACTTGGAGCTAACTTGCCTTTGTTTCGAAATCCTTTTGAACTATCATACCATCTAAACAGTGCTATCCAGGCCTGAAGAAAAAGCACTACTGCACCCCAGCATTGACCGCTAACAGCTTGGCAAGTATTTCATTATCCTATCTCTTAAAAGGGCGGGGAAGAATAACGAAAGTAGGGGATAAAAAGTGGATTAGATTTCGTTAATGGGGATGCCCATCTCTTTACATCTAGTCCAAGCTTGTAAGCTCCTTCCGCTACCTCCCTTATAGGCCGGCCAGTTACAAGTAGCGGAGCAGAAGGTGAGACTCCTAGTTAGTCATTAGAACAGAGCCATAGATGAAGGCTGGGTTCTCACCATTTATTCAGAAAAGCTTCCTGAGAATAGCTTCCATGGCTTTCTTTAGACGTATTTATTTCTCCTTGCAAGTAAATTGGAAATGAAATAATCTATTACGAACTTCCATCAATGAGTGGAACTACTTAGGATGTTGGACGAAAGAGCTCAAGAAATGGTGATAATCGGGATCCGGGATCCTTTGATTGGAACAAAAGTATTGAAATAACAACTCATCCAGAATCTTGATTGTACGGTTAGGTTAGCTAGCCAGGGGCAGAGGTTGGCACTAGTATTGTACTTTACTTTATGTATTAAGGGCCCTCGGCCTATCCACCTTTGAGAGCAGAAGATGCCGGATTTTAGGAGGAACGTTACTTACTTTATTGAAGCACTAACAGAGAGGGCTCTCGCGTGCGATGATCGGGTAGGAAGTGAAACGCATGGCTAGCAAGAACAGGGTGCCTTATTGCTACGACCTTTGGGGCTGTAAGTACTCCCCCATTGCTTGCCCTTTGATCTTAGTTAAAGGATAAAGTTGAAAAACAAGAGGACGTACAGTTCTCTAATCTGGGATAGACGCCCCTTCCCTGTTTGTTAGATGAAAGCAATGAAGGCGAAATGGATGATGAAACCAATTATTCATCTCCGCCAGAGGCAATAAAACAAAAACATTTGGGAAAGAAGTAGAGACGCTCCAGGAAAAGCACCGACCATCTCAAGATCCCCGAGTGAAAAAGGGGGGTTCCTTGGAACCGGCCGATCCACCTGTCGGCTGAGCTCAGCTCGTGCCTCCGGCTTGAACTACTTTACTATTCTATCTATGATGACCTTTATTCTTTGCTTTTTTCAGATGAATAAGTTGGGAGGATGTCATGCTTGACCTTTTACCTCTACCCAGGCCAATAACCAGGGGGTCAATGCGAATAATAGGCAAACCCAGAGTTTTCTTTTGCGAACCCTATACGTACAGATGCCAACATAATGAGAACATTTGGAATAGTATTAACCTATAATGGGCAGCAATATGGGGAGAAAACAACTAATGCACTTATAAAGAGAAATCGCGTGAATGCTTTTGAAACACACAACTAGTGTGGTTCCCCACCTCCGTCCTATATCTCATCTGCAACAGCTATATGATCCCCTGTACTAATCACCTTTTGCGGTAGCAGCGCCCCAGGGAACGCCTTACACACCACCCCCCTCCTCAGTTGGGCTTGATTCTTTGACTGAATCTCAACTTGATTAGAGGAATATGCCTTTGCCCGTTTGTAGGATTGTTGGCGACCCGTAGATTGGGTTGACATGCTACTTCAGTTTCTCAAGTCCTCGAAGTAAGTTCTCGCGGTTGACAATTACTACCCCCGCCTTCCGTCTCGCAAGAAAACAAGAATAGCTTTTAGAGACCGCGCGATTACCGGTTACCTATACTCTCCTTCAGGAAGTGACGAAATTCCTAGCTATTCAATAGGTTAGAGGAATGAAGGCGCAGTCCCTTCAACTTCTGGAAAGTCAGAAACTAATTGACCTAATCAACCGGTGGATAACACTATTTATAGTAATAAAGCTGCAAATGGATGGACCCATCTTCGGTTATTACCTTATGCGCTCCTTACTTTTCCGACTGAATGGAGTCCTGTTGAACGGAGTAGTGACGAACGTGCTTGGCGCCAAGCCAACATCCCCCAATTCTAGTGGTTGTTCTGCCTCCCGAGTATTTAATAAAATGTTCCTCGAGAGTTCTCGGGCCGGATCTACCTTTGAAAGAAAGAGCGTGTTAAGTGGAATAAATGAAATCCTGGCGGGCCGTCTAGTGGCTCCAGCTCGGTGCAAAACGGAATATGTAGGGTTGCGATCAATAGAAAAGCAGGGGTACGAATTCGTGATCCGCTTCACCCTTGGCACCTGGATATCTTCCTGCCCTTGTGGCGGCTGCTCTTTCAGTAAACAACTAAATGGGTTAGCTGCGCTCTACAACAAGGAACTGACTTAGGCCTGCTTCCACTAGGGAGAATTGGCAACGAGCCTAAGGGGCGAAAGCTAAAGCCAAAGATTTCTACTTTAATGCAAATGCACCCACAAAGGTGAAAGAGTCCCTGCTATTTTACCCCGAGTCGAAGCACAAAAATCAAGGTCGGGAGAGAAGGGACAGATGGGTACGTTTGAAGCCGAACCGGAGAGTAATCTCTTCGTTGGAAGGCTGAACCTTCCTACTTTAATGTTACTCGCTAAACGAAAGTAGAGGAATTATCTCGAATCGATTCCAAGCCGAAGCAAGATTCATTGGTCCAATCAGTTACGACTTGACCCTATGCTCCGTACCAATCTCTTCTTACCTTACTCTCTTTTTATTCGGAGTCGCTAGCCCTAGAGTTAGCAGGTGAATTCGCTTACCTGCTCCCGTGGAAGGCCTTCATCCGGCTGGAGAGTGGGTCAGTCTTACTTTCCTAATCTGATCTCTCTTGCGGTGCTCTTCCTCTCTTTGATCTTTCCGGAGTGTATCAGCTTGCTTGTACTGAAAGGAAGAACCCGAAGTTCATTCTCGGGCAGGAATAGAGAAGTAAGTGCCAGTAAATAGCAATGCCCACTTATAGCTCGCCCTTTCATACCTATCTGAAAAGCCCAGAAGGAAGCGATAACCTAATTCTTAAAGCTGAAGGCTAAGGGACTTACCCGGCCCGAGAAATTACTTATTTCTTTGAACCTAGTCCTAGAACAAACGGGACGGCTAGAAGCAAGGAATGCGGTGGCCCGACTAAAACAGGGAGTGGAATGGCCTGACTGTATAGTGAAAGCAAGGGGTGAGCTGGCCGCGCCATGAGTTGGAAGCAGCAAGGTTTAGGGTTTAGAGCCGTAAGGCAGCTCGTCGCGGTGTGGGTAGCGTTGCTAGAGCAGAGTGAGAGACGGAGGGGTTAGAGCAGGAAAAAGTAGCTAGTTCCCCCTGTACTGTATATGTGGCAGCATTTCACCCGTTAATCGCGGGAAGGGCGCCATCCCCTAAGAATCTAACTCAACAGGACCATTTGGCTTCTCATCCTAGAAAGTAAGGGAGAGATGAGTCTCGACCTAAGAGTGAGAGCGACTCGGCGCTTTTCAAGCAGAAGGCTCATCCAGTTTATGTTGTTCCCTATATTGCTAATCCCAATAATCGCACTAACGCGACTGATTCTCGAACGGGCGAGAGAAGCTTCATCAACTAGGGCCTGGAATAGTAGGGCACCAACACCTGTTTATCCCGTCAACCCGTAAGGCGAGGACAAAGTCTCAATCCCTAACTATACGGTTTAGCTTCACTCCTCAATGCCCTACAAACGATAGGATAGGCTGCTGCCTTACCCGCTTTCTGCTACTGTGCGGCTCTTGAAAAGAACAACCCTACTGCTATGACTAGTCCTGACAATGAGGAGAAGCTCCGCCGACTCAAGGCCTTGGAACAAGCCACCAACAACTAGCTTAGCCCGCCGACTCACAAGGAGAAGACCCTTATTCTATTCCTCCCCATGACCGGAACTGCCAGTCTGCGAACAAGAAAGAAAGGAGTACGACCAACCATGCCAGCCTCTTTGCCTACATCCGTTACCTTCACCTCCGATCGATCTTAAAACCCAGGAAAAGAAGCTAATTCGAGCCGCGCTTACAAAAGTGGCTATTTAGCTCAGTCGAATTAAAACGCAGTTGAGAACAGACAAAAGCCTTCATTTCGGTCTATGACTTCAATCATATGGTTTCGGAGAGGCACTTCCGTATCGTAGTCTTGGCTGTGAGGCACTTCTTCCTTAGGAGACACGGGCTCAACGAAGGCGTGTTAGACCGATGTTGGCAGCGCTGAAGAGCGTGCTCAAACGACATCCTACTTAGCTGATACAAACAGGCTGACTAAAGTGAAAGGAATGAAGCTGGATTAGGCGTGAGCCTAGGCCTCCTACTATTTAGTTCCATAAGTTCCTCGGGTATGGCTTTGCCACGCATACCACGGCTGTTGCCCCTACCTAACCAAGGGCAGGATGAGTTTCTGTCTTTCCTAAGGTTGGGCAATGAGCTTTCTCTTTATCTACGAATCCCAGAAGCACCTGCTATTTCGCCTATGCCCGGGGGAAGAAGAACGAAGGACTTTTTGATCACATTAGTAATGGCACGGGCAGTAGCTACTTTACTTCAAGTTAGAAATACGTGTGGCACAATATTGCAGGTATGTAGTCAGCACAAGGACTCATATCTCCTACGGCCATTCTTACATAGCAATCGACCTCGGCCCAGTGAGAAACACAATATCCGGTCAATCAATAGAGCTGGAATTAGTTTGTTCCTACGACTTCGAAAGCCACCAATCTCTTGTGTTCACAGGAAAAGGCAGGGATCTTACTTCCGAAGCCAATCTATTCCGATCCGTCTCATCGCCCTGCTCCTAAAAAAGAGGAGGCCGGGCCATCTCGTAAGCAAATTCCTAGGAGTCAATCCTTTCTTTTGGCGGAATCGGATGTTCCGCCTATCCAGCGGAATGCTACCAAAAAAGTGAATCTCGTCCCTCTCTCTTCCGGTTCCTTTATTTGGAGTCGTGACTCTGAAAGCTGTTTGTTTAGCCAAGGGCGGGCCGGCCCGTCAATCCAGTAAGGCGAGGGAGCAAGAATGCCGTTTATTGACCCTATGGACCGCCCCAAACATTAGCAGATGGCTTAACCGCGCCGCGGAGCCTTTCTAAAAGATCTCTTTGAAAGATGGGTTATCAAATTGCCATAGGCGAGTAAACCATTGTGAAAGTCATTGGTTGGAACAAGTCGATCCCCACCAGTAACATCCTTCGAATTCTATTCGTTTGCTTCTTATTGATAACACGATTCCTAACACTATTCCCTCCCAACTCGGCGAGCAGCTCTGCCTATATGCATTTCTTCTGGTGACTAGACGTCTGTTGTAGCAACCGGTGAATATACATGCTTTTCAGTCTAGGCGTAACCAGATGCTTTCCCAACGCCGGAAGGCCTTTTCCCAAGGGATTCCTTGCGCCACGGCCATAAGTTGTTTATCAATTGGATGCTCCATCCCTTAATTTACCAATTCCCGAAGCCGATGACTGGGGTCGACCACGAGTGGCTTAACGAAAGGGACTTCATTTTTGGCTCTACCCCTCCATTCTTTGTTGCTGGATCTTGCCCGTATAACCGTGCGAGGGTAAGGACTCACCCGTGGATCATTTAACTATCCCAAAAGAAGAGTTCGCTTTTGGAATCTATTTCCCATCAGTTGACTCATGGTCTGCTTTCCGCTATTGACCGACAGATGATTCTCGATTTCATTCTCGATCTTAATTTAAGAAGATCGAAAGTCAACCCATTGAGAGCACTTATCCATCCTATCTTGTGGCTGCGTGCCTCCCCTTACTTCCGCATTTAGGAAATTCCAGTTCACTACAAAAAAAGATACGGGGAACCAACCTACTTCTAAGATTTAGGAACTTAATCACATTGTTTTTTTGTTTGTGTAAGTAGAAAATAGCTTACCTAAGTAGCGAGGTTTCTCCTAGGTCATAGAGCTATGTGCTTCCTATGAGTATATTAGCTGCGCAGTTAGAGCTTAGGACTGAGACCAAGGAGTTACCCTACGGTAAAGAAGCTAGGAAAGAAGCTAGGGCTGCTAGGGATGTTAGGTCTAAGGCTGGGAGTTACACCTTGGAGTGAGCGTCAGGCTAGTTAAGGCCAGGGAATGGGTAGCGAGTACGGCAATGGTTAGGGTAGTTAAAGCTGCTAAGGAGAGTGACGTCGGGTATCTATACTTGACGAAAAGGGCTTTCTTCGCCACCCTGAAATAGATGAGAAGACCATGATCGCCTATCAAATGAAAGAACTATATCCATCTGGCTAGTTTGTTTTTAGTAAAGTCATACCGCCTCATTTCAATGAAAAACACCGGTAAACCGCTACTTTGGGAGTTAGCCTCAGGGTATATATAATAGAATAGCGGGTCTGCTTCAGTCTATGTGAGAAGAAGGCTCGAGAGACCTCTTATTGACTTGAAAAAACGAACTCACTTAGGAAGCTGGAAGCACAGGGAAGGTATACCGATTAGTCCCACCCAGGAAAGAAAGGGGCAATGGACTCTCTTTAGGAAGAAAGGAAAGCCCGCAAAGACCGATAGGGAGAAAGGGGGCACTGTCCTCTCTTTAGGAACAAATGAAAGACTGGCTAGCTCATCTTGGCTTGGATCAGGAGGGGTCCAACCTATTCTATTACACAACCGAGTCTCTGAAACAATCAGTTGTAGACTAAGATGTCCTCCTACTAAGAGAGGGAGTTCGGGTTCTGCACGCCTTCTTTCGGGTGTCCCTGCCTGTGCTGCGGTGGCAGTTGTTCTTGGTGTTCCATCCTTTCAAGCGAATGAGTATACGAACCGGAATCCGAGCGATTGATTGAGTTGATTGATTTCGTTCCTTGTCTCTCCTCTCCTCAAGAGAAGTCATCCCATCCCAGCCAAAGGAAAGGGGCAGGTCAGCAGAAGCATAAATCGAAACTCTCAACCCTGCCCGTCAATCAGTACTGAAATCGTGAAGGCAAGTCGGGAACTCAATGCATGGTTCATCAGTTCAAATCAATCTACATTAAAAGGAGGGAAGTCATCAAAGGGTAAGGCAGGTACCACCCGATCTTCCCCTCGTTCTGAGCTGGGCTTTGTTGCTAGTTCTCAGCCTTCTTCGGACTTTTAGTTGGAGTCCAAGTCAATATATAGTTTTGTTGAGCCTGCTGAGCCTAGTTCTACTGAGTAGTCATGATGTTCTCGTTCTTCCTTATATAATATAATATAATATATAAGCCAAGTAAACTACCTTTGGACTTCTTTAACCTTTACCCTTTTCGACGTCGATGTGAGCACTCGCTCCTTGACCTTTTGGACTTCTTAAACTGACTAGCAAATGTAGGGCTTCCAGGGGGTCTAGGAAGGGAAGCTGGAACCCACTTAATAAGACTAATAGATAGGCACACCGGAAGGGAGGGCCTTGTCCTGAGTTCCTATGTCTCTCTTTCTTAGGGAATCAAGATTAAGTAACCAACCCAGGAGATGCCATACTTCCAGCTCTAGGAGAAGGGGATAGGAGAGGGACAGGCGAAAGCCTATTCACTGACGATCGCTTTATTGAGATCTGAATTTGGCCTACGAGAGGCAACAAGCCACTAAAAAAGCAAACGAAGCCCACGAGCTTTCCATTCTGATTCGTATTCTGGTAAGAACCGAGATCGAAGGCTTTTTTCCTTAGAGTGCCTTGTTTGCTCCTATTCCACGACATTCATTACAGATGGAACTACGCTACGACGTGCATTGAGACTTGAAATTGCTTATTCAGAGAAGGGTTCTCCTGAGGCTGTCTCTACCACGGGATATGCAACTGGATCCACTGTGGGGGCTTCTGGGTTTCAATCTCGATATCTATATGGATCTGCAATTGAATCTATCCCATTCGGTAAACTGCCTTCACCTTTGCCTTGACCCCTGTCTGTGCTTCTGCCTTTCCTCTTGTCAATTACTTTTCAATTGAAAGTTGCTTCTATACCTAACGATACATTACCTTTGGTCCACCTGGTACATTCACCAGTTCTTGGTCCACACTCGGTCAAATGCGACCCCGTTATTGATTTCTCAATGTTACCATTGATAGGGAAATGATTGGCACAACAGACGGATAGGGATCTAATTTATTGATGAATAGACGATTAAAATGATAGATCCATTCCCGCTCTCAAATCGAGGAAAGTATAAAATCAGTGGTTGGTGAGATAGACAAATAAAAATGATTGATAGATCCGTCCCTTACCCAACCATAATTCCTACTCTCCGATCAAAGTACAGAGAAAATAGATGATTGAAAAATCATAATTTCTTCCCCCCAAATCGATGATGCGAGATCCACACAAACTCAATCCATCCAGATAGAGACGAATAAGAAAGAGTCATGACCGTACTGTCACTCTCACACACACAAGAGAGACTAGAGAAAAGGAACTAGAAGAGCTTGTTGGAAACAAAGGAAGTTATATTGCTTGTAAGAGAGCTTTACAATGCTTGAATGCTTGAAGGCTTGCTAGCTTCTGTTCCTGAGTGAGCTTTTAAAGTGAACTACTTCTATTGTTTTCTCCATCGTAACATAAATGGAACTGCTGCTGAATGCTTTGACCTGCCTAAATGAAACTACTGCTGATCTGTGTAATGGGGAACTTCTCTGGAATGCCTTTCATTTCTTCTGAAATCGATGAATCAGTTGTACTATCGATGCCGAAGCTCTATCTGTTTAGTAACCCACCTCCTCCCAAGTCTTTCGCTTCAGTGCGCCTAGCACGGGGAGAGTCTAGCATAGTCATTCGTGCCGGATCTGGATCCTGAGGAGGGCAGGCCTTTCTATCTACGCTTAGTGGTTTCCGTATACATGCTAGGATGCCCCGTTAGCTTCAATTGGTCTTCTCGTTCACTGACATGTCAGTGAGCGTAGCTTGCCGTATTCCGCCTTTGCATACTTGCCAGGAGCAGCAGCGAAGCGAGATCTCTTTTATATATATAAGGGCCAACTTTATTCCATATGTTCTGTTTGATTCCAACTGTGCAGCAACAAACCAGATAGAATCATTTGGAGTTCACTTCGGCGCCTAAATCGAAAGAGAATGCATTCGATCTGCTCCTTGTGAGCCGCTTCTACGCCACTCTATCTGAATACATTTTCAAAAGATCCAGGAAATGATGCCGGGAAGCAACTAAATGCGTTTACTGAAGTGATCGGAGCTAATCTCTTTCCTTTTCTTCGCCCTATTCCCGTAAAGCGGAAGCAAGAGCAGCAATAGCAGCTGCTCAAAGAGGCGGGCTAGACAACTGAAACAGGGACGACCTACGCTCAGCGAGCCGCTCTACTTGTTCAGTTCGAAACGACTAAGAAACCTTTCTCTTTTCATTCCTTGAAGCAGAAGCGGGAGAAGCAAGTGCTCAAAGCGAGGGTGATGTCATCAATCTTAGGTACCTACTTGGGGTCTCCTTTGATTAGTCAGTAAAGCGGACTTATCATTCTTCAGGAAATCCCCCTTTCTTTTTCAGGCATGCAGCTTCGGAAGCAGGGGGTGAATCGGCCCCACCTGCACTGGTTCTATCTGAATCGACCATGGATTCTAGGGCCGGGTTGCACAGAATCTAACTCAGCTAAGGCCTTTCTCCTTCTTTCTTTCCGGCGGATGAAGCAATCGTTGTAGACGCAGAGGCTGCCTTTACCGGTTCACCGCTGGCTTGCGCCTCAATCTGTTTGCAGTCCGCAGGTAGGTCAAGGCGCCAATATAGCACTAAAAGGTCAACCTAGGTCCCGTGGGTTCGATCCTGCAGAGCGCTATTACGTTACTATAAAACATTTTATGATGGCTAAGGCGGTATAGGACTCCAATGTAACTATCCCCGCCCCTTCCCTTTATTCCATAGTCCCAAGACGAGCCGCAAAGGAAAGAGTAACGTACTAGGCTTTACACAAATCTTTCTTTTTTTTTATTCTATATGCAGGTAGCTCAGCCGCAACCGGCTAACTAGACGAGAGATCCCAGTCCGGTGTTGCTGTCGAATAGACTACATAGTCTCACCGTGTTCCTCATATGCGGGAACTGCTTTCAAGTATGATAAGAAGCTTCGCCTTCAAAAGAGATCTTCAGGATCGCATCCACTGCTTCCTAATAAGCTCTTCCTGACCGAATCAATAGCTATGCTTTCCAAACCACACCACACATGGGCCAAAGGAACCAAATTCGTAGTACCATCCAGGTCAAAGAGAGGAGTCTCGCTGATACACAGCTAGCTAAGATATCGTAGTTGTAAGACCGGTTGGTAATGGGTACCCTTCTTTCGTTTAATTGAGACTCGCTTAGCTAAAACGAACTGGGCAGTCATCTCAGTAAACGTATTAACGTAAGGCTCTAGGCCACGGGGATCGTACTTCATCTTCCTATAGGTGGTAGTCCGGTCATGCCCATTTCATTCTGTTCCTTCCGGGGCAGAAGCAGCTCTTCCTGCTGCTAGGCGAGCTTATGGATATGCGCAAGTTAGATCAACTAAAAGTAGGCTATTTTCCCTTGTTATATCTATGCTGACTACGAGCTACAGCCTCCATTCTTGTTCCAACCGAGGATCTCTCCTTCTCTTTTTATTTTATACGCTAGGTGGAAGCAGCCGGGCTGGAGTAGGATTCACCGGTCGAATCAGTTACACTTTAAACCTTGCCGGCGGAATCCGATACGGGAGCGCTTAATAGGTAGAGTAAGGAGTGAAACCAAAGTGGTTCCGACTACTCTTTCAAGCGAATAAGCCAGAGGCGAGAGATGCAGAAGCAATCCGTCAAGTTCCCAATTACTTTAACGCTATTTCTCATTTCTTTCTCGCTAGCGCCTATAGCGAGTAGATAAGATCACGATTGTAGTTAGAAGTCGTAACGGAACATGAACAAATGCTTCGACTAGCGTTGTTGGCCCGGAGAGGTAAATAATCCTTATGCATTTAGGTTGACCCTACTTGTTCTATTATGAACTATTTGGCTACCCACTACCAACCGGAGAATCTCCAACAGACGGACCAAAGTCTTCATTTGCTGGGTTAGCAGATCGAATCTATACTCCAGCGTGAGCAGAACTCTCAGCCTTGCTATCTCTATTTGGAAGAGTAAGTCGGGAGAAAGAGAACCTTTCTCAGTTGTTCCCCCAATCTCTCAACCCATCCAGGTAACGGAATGTTATCATATCAGTTCCAGTCGCCAAAGGAAGTTAAGAATCAGTAGGCGAATCCCGAGGATGTTGACTTAGTCGTGACAGGGACGTTCGTTTATTTGGAATACCCGAAATGGCTGTCAACGAGACAAAGTCCAGAATCACGGCTAGCTTCCGGGGATGTTGTTCCAATCTCCTGTTTACCATTTTGAGGAAGCTATTGGGCAGGGCGGGTGCTTACGGTAAGGGTGGATCATTGGGAAGTCTTGGCTCGCATCACCCTTTGAAAGGATGGAAGTTCCTAGTGATGGTGTGGATCCAACTCCCTTGTGGGATCATATACGGCAAATTCCCCTGAATGCCTTATTCTTGCTTTTGCCTTTAGTGAGCCGTGTTGGACAACGCAGAAAGAGAAAGATTTTGGCTCCTATTTACCTTTTGGTTACGAACTGGAAGAGAGAAATGACTGTATAAGTTAAGAATTCCACCAATCATGCTCAGCCTAGCTAGCCCGCGCAAGATCCGTCTCAATAAGTAATCAAATCTTCGCGAGAAGCCATGCTAGGGGTACGAAACAATCCATACGTCAAGGACTGATCAGCCCACAGGCGGATAGAAAGATCCAACTCCCAGCGGGGAAGAGGGGGAGGTCAGCTTCTTCAACGGATTCTTCCACCTCTCACCATGGAGGTTTTCTTGCTTACTATTTTCCGAAAGATACTGAAAAGAGCCTATCATTATGTCTGTAATATTTTATAGAATATCATTCCTAAGTCCTGGACCCGGGTAAAGAGCGCTACTTTCCTCACTAACTTCAGACGAGGATTTACCTATTGAGTCTAGGGCTTGAACCACATACTCTGGGGCTACGCTACCTGTTTCAACGACAGGGACACGCCGACTATCCGATCTATTCTTTCTTTCCACGCTAGATTGTATGTTTAGGAGCACGAAGACGACTTATCCCTGCAGAAAATTGGCCGCAGGATCGGTTCCTCCTAACATTCGATACACAACAAGCTCACTTCAAGTTCTGATTCGAATGAGTTCCTTCCCCAGGATACCCAAAACCCGATTCATCATCTTCTTACCGTTTGCTTGAATAACTCGATCAACACCACATTTGCTACGACTCGTTCTTGTAGTGAGAGACACAACTAAGCGGATAGGAGAATACCTTTGGCGAAGGGTGAAGGCAGCTTCCTTATGATCTGAATTTACTCGAAAGGACGCTCCATCAGTTTTGCTGAATCCGAAGAGGCAAGGAAGGAACGAGTGAGATGGGCGTAAAGTCCTCAAAGGTGTTTTTATTCTGTCCCTGAAACAAAAATGAAGGAGTTGGCCGGTCCGCGGACTAGCCATATTATGTGGGTATGATGCCGACTGAGACTTCCCCTCTCCAATTGTTTCAACAAATGAAACCACAATTGCTCTACGGTATGGTCGAAAGATCGATAGGATCCATCCTTTGTTTTTCCTTGGCTTCGACTCGCATCTTCCTGACTTTATTAACTCTTTCCTTGGACTCGACCCCGGTGAACAGGATAGTTCAGAGGTGCTAGTCAGCTTCCTACACGAAGAAGATCGGACTGCCGACGTCAGTAAGCGGGGCTCTCAGCCTGAGGGTGTGAGGGAGATCTATATAAATGCATAAGTCAGGCTTTACTTTGGTCACCAACCAGGGCTGGTACGTACAGGGGAGTCCAGATACTGATAGAACTCATCAAGTAGTTGTTACTTAAATTAGCTTAATCAAGCTTGTCCAAGTGGTACTCGCAGTCATGTAGTTAATTCTTTTCAAGATTCCAAATCCAGGAACTCTTAGCGCAAGTCAGATAAATCATATCTATACTCGCAGAAATGCTGGGGATAGCTGCTCCGAAGCTCAGATAAAGAATAAAAAATTTGATCTATCACGTTTTCAAGGAAAGGATTGCGGGGCTGAAGCCATACCTTTATATAATATCGCGATCCTAAAGGCGAGGGCGACTTCTGCTTGCTAGTTTTGAACTTATTGAGATGTAAGATACGTCCCGTCACTAGAGACGAGAGTCGAAGGTTGTTCCTGATGTTGCTGGAAGAAGGAGAGCCCGAGGCTGTTACCCGGGCTAAACGGAGAAGTGTGGCATCTGTTGTCCCATACGCTTTTATGTAAGTGGTATTTCCCGCCCTGAGGGCTCATAGGGCTGGGTAGAGTACTAGCTTTTGTTCTTCAATATGCTCTTCATGAGTAAGCGATAGCGTAGCTCCCACACTATAAATATAACTAGGAGACTGTGTGCCGTTGAACGAGAGACGTTTCGGGCTTTCTAAGCGAGGGGAGTTCATGTAAGATAAAAATACCCGGCTCTTGCTACCATGGGACCGCAAACTGCGTAGGTGTGAACCAGTCTTTTCTTCGGGATCACTTCCGCAAGGATCCGCTCACTGAGTGAAGCCATCTAAAAAGACTAAGACTGAACTTTCGTCTACTGGAACAGGACCCGGCCTCTTCTCCTCGCCCACTGGAGTAACATCGGGATAACGGCCAGGTCGCCCCAGAGATTCAGTTTAGGCACAAGAGGAAAACCATAACGCTTATTCGAAATAATTATCAGGTGATTCCTCCTACTCAACGGCTTACGTACCCAACGCGCAGTCTACAGCAGCTGCTGCTTCGGGCGAGCATGGAATTGTATATTCCGGTTGGTCACAAGGGTCTGGGTGGAGGAGGTGAAGTGGAGGAAGCAGTGTTCACTTTTGTGCATAATCTTTTGGTTCAGGTGTTTCGAAGAGCTTTGACTCATATCGCACCTTCTCGCTATTTCATTCTTTATGATCTTTTGGGGGGCTTCCTTTCTTCTAAAGTGAGATCAGATGGACGAGATCTCCTAAAGCACCCTTTTTAGCTAGGGGTAGCAGCATCCGCTGCCCCGGTACAATCAGTCGAAGACATATCTCCAGGATAAAGGCCGGGGGAACTCCTCAATATGATAGCGCGGCTTTCCTCAACTTAGGTAGGCGAAGGAGTCTATTTCAAGCTATTCCACCCGTTTGACTTAGCCCCATTGCTTGGGGCATATGTTCGTGTTCCAGACAAGTGAGAGGAGTAAGTAATTGGGATATATTCAGGTAGAGCCTACGCTTCAATGGACGAATCCTAGCTAAGCAATTTCGCTCGTTAGCCGTAGTGTAATGTACCACCGGGAACTCTAAAGGCTTTTTCTTTCATATCTGAACCTCCGGATGTACGCCTACTTGATCCCATCCCAACTACAACTAAAGACCTAGCTTTTCCACGCCGTCTGCATCTGTCTAAACCACTTTCGCCGAGTAAGACTCGTTCGAAGAAACGAAGGAAGATCGACCGATGGGACATAGTGAATAGGGGGCCGGGCTGTCCATACACTGCGCTGTGAGCAGCCCCAGACGAAGTAAGGTCGAGTTAAGATCAGCTTTCTCGATTAAGAGAAGTTCAAATCTTTCTTTACGTGGATACGAAAGCGAAGGGAGGCCTTTACGCCTCATCAATAGAGCTAGGCCAATCCCTTACTTTGGAGATGGAATAAAAGTCAAGTGCTCAGTGGACTAAGAACGACTAACCAATCTAACCCTTCTCAGAAGCAACCTTTCCATAAGATGCAGTAACCGACCTATAAATGCAAGATTAAGTAACAACAACTGCACGAGATGAGCCCTCTCAGTAGTATGGGCGGGTGGCGGCTTAAGGTTCAAAGTAGTAAGGAGGAGTGGGGAGAATCCTACCTTGCGTGAAGCTCAAGTAGGGACCTTGAATGCGTTTTTACCTTTGATGAATATATAATCGAGGTACCTACGACCCTCTACCTTCACTTGAGAACTTCTGTCTCAGCTTTTGACTACGAGTGCCTCTGCCTTTTAAGTGGGTGCTCCGGATTCGCCTTGTGAACCTTGTCCTTTCGAACTTGAACCAAAGACTTTGTCTGGGCCATCAGTAAAGGTAACAGCAGTTACTAAGAATATCAATCCGATAGCGACCTCGATGGACAACATTCTCAATACCCCGATCCGGGGGATCCCAATCCTATGGTAAAGTAAGGCAAATAGAGCAGGGCAAGGCCCCTATCTCAGCTGTTAGCTTCTCAACAACTGTAAGATTCACAACACCCCGAGTGGTCTACACGACAGGATCAAATCCCGGCTTACTCACCGGACAAGAAATACATTGATAAGAATATTCCGGGGTGCGAGAGGAGGCCCCGGTTGAAACAAGGGAAACCTTTGGTTCGCAGACCTCTTTTCCATATGAGGCAGGCGGTGGTTCCACACGCTTAACACGCGTTGGTCCGACGTTTCCTTCGATTGCTGAGGGAAATTTGTTATTCTCCATAAGTTAGGCTGGCCCATTGACAACGTCTGTGGCTTAGCCAAGTAGTCTCTATAGGCCAGAATCCGGATATGCGTCACCCTGCTTCAAAGAAAGCTAAGACTCCGCAACTGGTGGGTCCACAACTGAAGAATTCCATTTAGACTAATCACGTGGAAAGCCAGAAACTAATCAATCTATTGAGGCATCTACCTATGCTTCGTCTCCCGGCGGGTGATACCGAGAAAGGGTGGATGTTCCGTAGTCTTTAAGGTGGTTCGATTCCCACTGGTCTTATATAATTATAGTATATGCCACTTTGAAAGGAAAGGGTCTCGACTAGAGAATCTCTTTGGCTCTCTGAGGGTCCGCAGTCCTCAGCTTCTCCTTCTTTCTCGCCGAGTCCACCGCCCACTTTAACTGGACTACCGAACTATCCCATTTCCCTAGAGCAATTTCTCTCTCTATCTTCTCTACACCCCGCCGCTCCAGCCCATATCGACATTGCCCCGTGTTGCTTGGCCTACTCTCTTTCGTTTGAAGCCCTATCCTTTTTCGCGTACACACCCATTACGTGCTTGCTTGCTCTGCGCCTCGCTGCCTTTGCCCCTACACCCCATGAAGATACAGGATTACCGTTCCTCTAAAAAGCTATCAAGTGGTGCCGGCGTGGAATTACAAGTAAAGAAGGATCTCTAAGTGCAGTGGGTCATGTTTCGTCTGCGCGTTGTTAGTAGTACGTCTCGTTAGAGGGCACATTGTTATAGTAGTTCAGAGTTAGGAGTTTAACTGGAAGACGTCAGAGTCATGGAATCGGGAAGGGATTCAATGGCTGGAGTCGTGCTACCTTCAATCGGGAGTGGATTCTTTAAGCGGTGATTGGAAAGCACATTTGGCAGAGTACTCATTTCATAAAGAGAAGAAACAAGTACTAATATAGTAAGAAAGGTAGTCTATCAATGAATTAGCGTAGAAGAGAGAGTTTTGATAGATCTGTGCTTTTCCTGTCCTTGGCCTGTTCAAGCTCTCTGATTTCAGATATACGCTTTTATTCTTTCTTCTTTCTAGGCCCCGGTGAGTACTTTATCAGAAGATTCTTTATCACGGCCTATATTATTTAGGAAAGCTACTTACTCGCGGTCATAGATCGATTAAGGTTGAGATTCAGAATGCCATGAGTAAGAATAGAATAATAGAAATATAATCAATAGTAGTAACCAAGAAATGGCTCCCGCGGAAAGGTTCTATTAATGACCGTCAAACCAACTTACTGAGCTGAGCGGCGGAAAGACTGATACGCTCCTTACCTATGCCAACATAATACAGCTATTTCCCCCATTGATGAAGAAAAAAAAATCTATACTCATCATACTTACCAAAGGCCTACCCGCCTCTCTCGGGCTAAGCACCTACCAGTGTAACACCCACTCTCGCTGCTACCAGTGAAAGCAAGTAATCCAGAGATGAAATATACTCCTTCGTGTCCAGTTGGACCATTTATTTCTTCTTTTCTCTATGCAAGGGCGGGCTGAAGAAGTTAAATGGGCTATCCTTTCGTGGGAAACGCCTCTATTAAAGCAGTTAAATGATCAACTAGTGCATAGTAGGGGTCCACCCTCAACGAATGCAGGAGCACTATTATTTAGATATATTTCAAGGGCTCTGCTCGATCTTCGCAGTGTTACTTTCATCCACCCGAGCTGGTTTGTTGTACTAGCGACAGCTTCCCGCTCATGGCCCTATTCCGTATGAATCTGAACCGCTAGAAGCAGCCGACGGCAGACTTCTCGAAGCACAACGCAAGGGGATTTGCTAGGTTGATAGCTATGCCCCCAATCCTTGCTCAGAGAAATAATATAGAGACGGAGCAAAAGCTCGTGGAAATGCCAAAGTATAGGTCGATGAGTCCTATTGGCCCCAAAGATAAGGACAACCACAGCAAGACGCCTGCCAAAGGTATGCGGGAGATGTTCCCTCTAAAGCTTAACCGGTCCGTCGTGGTCGTGAGTAAGCAACCTTTCTAAATATAGGCTGTGAAGAGGCGCCTTCTGATGACGCGAAGACTCATGTTTCTTCTCTGGAATTACCGGATCCTTCTCTTTCATGATCCAGCCGATATCATGATGGGGCTACTTTTGTTAGAGAGGCTAAGGCAACCGAAAATGCCCCTTTTTCATTAAGAAGTTCCTGCCGAGGAGTCAGCATATGGAACAACAGGAGGTGACAAAGGTCATCGTGCACCCGCACACTGGGGAAGTCTTAGAAATAGACTGTTTATCCTAAGCCAAATGCTAAGATATAAGCCTATAAATGGAAGAAAGCGACTAGGTAGTAGGTTAAAAATCCATACTAATCCCATTAAGGCATAGAGGCTCTCCCCCTTTCCACTGACTCTTTTCTATAGAATAAAAATCTAAGTTATAAGGCCAGGCTAAGCGAAGCCAAATCCGCTGTGAATGTGTTACAAGTCAGAATTGTATAAGACACAGGAATCGCGAGTGATATAGCCGCATACTAGGAACCTATTCCTCCTACTTAATTAATGGTATCTCGGATCTCGGAGGGAGCCTCTGTTTGATCTTTACATTTCAATAAGAATAGTGAGGACTTCTTCGAACCAACCGGAGTCTTAACTTCGCTGATCTTACCAAAAAGGATTCCTGCAAAGTGAACAAGAAAAGGTCAGAGGTGGGTGGGATGTAGCGAACGAGCCCTCGCTCGGATCGAGGAACTATGCCAAGAAGAGAAAACACCATATAGATGCCTCAACCAGCTTAACGAAGGAAGGGGAAGTCTGCTCTGGACCCCATTGGGTTGTACTGCCCATTATGTAAGGGACTTTCTTTTGGAGCATTGCCTAGTGCAGCAAGAAAATCTGCTACTGTTTAGTAAGGATCCGACTCATGATTAGGTACAAAATGTGGCTCTCATGCTTGTATAACACGATCGGATTAATCCTTCCCTAACCTATTTGATTATGAAGTTAAAGTGCGGGACTAAAGAAAGAAAAGAGCCCATGTAGAAAGGAGAGAAAAACGAAAGTAGGAAGCAACTTCCTTCGAAGGTGGCGGGGGGGCTTGCAGCCGGAGATCCAGTTCAAGCTCTTGCTCATCTACATTAGTAGTGTTAGAGGCCCAATTTCCCTATTCATCTAAGGCAGGGGCCAAAGTCAACTCTTGAGTAAGTGACTACTCCGTTACGGATCCCTGCAAGTAAGACTAAAGGAAATGCGAAGTGATTAGAAAGGGTCCTGAGTTGAGACCAAATCACTCCTGGGAGTAAGAGAGCAAAAGAGAGAGGCTATTTAGCGGCTGATGAGACGAAAACGGTTCCATCCGGGTCGCCCCGAAGTAAAGAGAAATCAAAGAGATCTTCTCTCGGCTAATAAGTGAAACTGCCAATCATCGGTTCAATCTCCAGCTGATTGAACAACATTGTCAATAGAAGTGGGAGCTTCAAAAACGTCTTGAGTTAGAAGTGCATAGTCATCAAAGACAGATGCACATCCTCCAGAAGAGGGAGGAGTTTCCTGGAATTGGGGACCAAGACATCGTAGTTAAAGAAGGTCGCCTTATTCCACATTATTCTAGGAGTGAAGAGAGTCCCTCTCCAAAATAGGGGTAGGCAGTGCCATTCTAAGTAAAGAGACAAGCGGAAGATAAATTACATTGAGAGTGCGGCTTACTCCGAATAGTCATTCGTCGAAGCTTTAAGAAAGAAGGGAGGCAAGAAACTACGGTTTAGGTAGGCCGATTCAACGGATTCTTTATTTCATAAGGGCGTTGACTGATTTGAGAGTAGTGAAATTGTTGGAGACTCCGATCCGGGATCATCTGATGGATCGTTTGATGAATCTGTCTATGTTCATAAATGAGTTCGCCAGGAAAATGTCAATCTATGCTGTTAGCCGCAAGTAGGACTACAAATAGGCTGACTTTCCTTCCTGGCGAACTCGGAAATCCATTCTTTCACTACGTGTTCAGGCGCAGCCCTGTAAAGCCCCTTAAAAGAAAAGGATGTTGGATAGGTTGGATCTGTTTCCTCCACTGCAGACTGGGTTGTTCGAACAGCTGCTAAAGCGTCCGCTGGCTCCCCGATCGAAGGACTGAACCAGACGGGGAGGAACTAAGCCATAGATTCGAGGATACTGTTACCAGGAACCTTGCCTGTATTTAACTTGTAGGCTTACACTTTTACCTAAGTTCGTTTTCATTGAGCAGATGGATCGGATGCTGCGTGAGTTTGGTAAACCGAGGTCGCCGCTTCCTCTTTCAGTTATTTTGCTGGAATTGCTCAAGCTGAGCCGGGAGCATCCCTTAGGAGTGCCCTAGTTGCCTCATAATAATAGAATCAATTATGGATCTTCTCATCAAAAGGAGGAGAAGCTCCTGGTATCAATGGATGAACGACAACCGCTACTACGCGATTCCTCCCGATACAACCCCACTATATCCTAATTGGGGAATGGCAGCAAAGGCCTACGTTCTCTACGTTTGGGCGTCCCTGCGATTCCAATAGATCGAGGAGAAAGGTTTGAGTTGTCTACTAGAGGAGGTGAAAGCCATTTCTTTTAAGCTGGGTCAGCAGCCGATGCAAGATCATTCTCAAAAACTTAGGAACCATTGTATCCGTCGTATACATCAGTAGGAGCGGAATCAGCCAGCTTCGGAGAGTGAGACGCCTAGCGAGATGAACCCTCTGAGAAAGGGAAGCCTATGTCTGCTTAGGTAGCTGAAGTAGATAGAATAGCATGGGGTTTTTCACCGATGGGAATAGCTTCTGCCTCGCTTTCGCTTAGCGCGTATTGGCCCAATACAGGACAGGACTAAATTCCCCTTGAGCGTTGTGAGTCTTATTAGTCAGTCGTCTTTCCACTCGGTATTTGTAAGCCCTTTGCTTCGCCTATTGATATGTAGGCTGACGCTGCTCGTTCTTCTTCAAATGGATCTGCCGCACGGTGAGTTCACGAGTCGCTCGTATACGGAGGAATAAATGAGATTGACTGGCTTATGCATTGGATGTTGTATCACAACTTAGCCCTCTTGCATCAATAAATTCTGCAATTGAAATGGGCTAGCTTCGCTCAGCGCCTTTCTAAAAAAAGAGGTGTAGGTAGCTGGGTATAATTATCATCTGGTCGTTCCTTTCTAACAACTGAAGTGGAGAATGCAAGGAATTCTTATCCCAGTGAGAGGGAAAGAGGCTTATAAAAGCAATGCTTGACCCCGGGGGATATATTTTCTCATTTTCAGCCAGCTAAGCCTATAGCAGGAATGACGGTTCAAAGGCGATAAAACTTTTACAGAGAGATCTTACACCATATTTATGCTACTACCAGGAGAAAACTCTTATATATCAGTCACCTATTTCAGTTTAGAAGGAAGAGAACACGGAAGTTCCCCAGGGCATTTCCGACCATATGTGGTTCTTCGGCAGACCCTTACTATGCTTTAGTCAATTCCCGATCATTGGTACGATCAACAGCAGCGGGGCTTAGCTTAATTCATTTTGCTTCATCCGCTCCTTCCCGGTATACGGGTAGTATATAAGCAGGCAAGGTGTCCTGAGGACTTGAAAGCGAAGCCAGACTCCGGTCTGTTGGGTGAATCGGAAATTGTCCAATTAATTAGTGGATTCTATGCGCCTTTAGCCTCCATTTAGGTGTAAGAATGGGGATTATCTCGAATCTCACTGGATTGAATCTTTCTTCGTTGCTTCTTCCTGAATCTCTCGTAGTTGCACTTCTCCTTATCACTCATTTAAGACTCGCTCCACAACAAGCAACGGTAGAGCGCTGAGTTCTAATGTGTTAAATAGCGGTGAAATGCCTATAGATCAATAAGTTGATTACCGATAGAAGGAAACACGAACTATACCTTACAGTGAAGAGAAGGAAACACGAACTATACCTTACAGTGAAGGCTTGGTCTTGCTATACACTTGGACTAGACTTTGGTAAAGCCAGCACAAATCATCCTTAAGGAAAGGGAGAAAGGAAGACTCTTTACAACCCACGTATTAACAGACACTGGTACTACACCTGTAGGCCCATTCTCGGCTTCAATCATGAACCTGCTTAGCTAAGACAGAAACGGGAGCCGGCACCGCAGAGACAGCCCAACATTGGAAGGGGAAGCACCGGAAGCCGAGCCAAGCATAACAGAAGATAGAGGAAAGCGAGACAGCCTTTTCTTCCTCGGGGAATAGGTTCAATAGTGAACTAGGGGCATCAGTCCTTACTAAACTGAAACTGCTTTCTTCCGCTTAGTTTTATATCATATCAATAAGAAGTTTGGCAGCGGAACACGACGGAGACAGTCGAATCAGACGCAGTGGCAATCCATTCATTGGTATAGGCTGAGGAAATATGTAAGCAAGCTACTCGTCTCCAACACCAGGAGTTCCTACAATAGCCAACCCCCATATGTAGCTATCCGAGAATGCCAATAGATCCAATTTAGCGCCGCAAAGGCAACGATTTAAGCAACTTCACAGATGGGCCGGGTATGAAAGAAAGAATCCATGGCGCTTGTAAGCTACGAGAATGCCAATAGAATAAGTTCAGTTCAGTGGAAGGCGATGGAGCAATTGAAGATTCATAGGATGTTCCAGTAGTGAATTCACTAAATGATTTCCCAGGACAAGGAAGTAGAAGAAGGGCATTCTAGAACATCCAAATAGGGGCAAAAGGGGGATTCCAAAGCCCCAGGAAGCTCAGTCGAAGTAATAGGGAATGAATGGGCCACTTCTTATCTTTGCTTTTAGTCCGTTTTCAAGCAGTGAAACCAAGTAATGGAGTTCCTCAGTGCCGTCTCCTAATGAGTGATTGGAAGCTGACCCTACAAGGAATTAGTCATGAGTACTTGAAGGAAATTCGATGTTCAAATAAGCATCCAAATAGGAGAAATCCGTTCTAAGACTTTTAAAAGATAGGGCAAGCCCCTGGAAGTCTCAGTCAGGTTGTTATCAACTGAAGTAGGGTAGAAAAAAGGGGCACGTCAAGTAGAACCGGGTCCTAAACTAAATGAGAGGGTCTCCGAGATCCTTTTCCTGTTAAAGAAGATAACAACGGGTGAAAAACCAATCATCTTGGGTCTGACACACCCTTTTGGTCGGCTTTCCCATTCCCGAGGCAGTCTGCACAATCGCCTCTTTTCCCGCTCGCAGGGAGACTGATGCGAAAGGGGGAGAAAAAAAGAGGTAGGGCGCTCTTACTCCTATTCCTCGGGGAAACGCGAGAGTACGATTCGTGAGGGAGTGAGAAGGATAGGGAGAGAAGGAAGGAAAGGAGAGATCAATTAGATCAACTAGGCGAAGAGATGAAACCATCAACTTGTAAATGGAAAGGGGATTCCACCCTGTTTACACTCCATCTCACTTGATAAAAAGAGATGGCTCCCGGGTTAACTTCCTTTCAGAAAGGATGTCCACCCACGATTGAAAGAAAGATGAAACTAAACTGGAGTTAGAACTCCTAGAGCAGATGGGCTTCCCGCTTCGAACGAGATGGGAAGAAAGGGCTTTTCTGCTTTTCAGACAGGACTGATTTGCATCCTGGACTTGAACCAGCTGCGCATAGAAGAGGGAAAGTAGGCTTTCCTGAAGGTTCACTTCTTTTCATCCTGTACTGAGACCCACGGCCACTACATCCCGATGTTATTTGACTCTGTTTTTCTCGGTCAATCAAGAGGAGTGAAGAATTAGGAGGAAAATCCAACCTGGTCATAGGCGAGTTAGGAGCTCTACTTTATAGGTCTTTCGATGTTGCGCGGGATGTGAGGTATAGGGGCAAAGGGAGAAAGAGCTGCTCGTGCGTTGGTCTTTCTGGCGGGTCAGAATCTGATTTAGTTGGTCTTCCCTCCGGGTGAGAGCACTTTACCACAGAGCTAGAGCAAAGGGGGATGAAGCCAGGGAAGCGAAGGGAAAGAAGCGTCTATCCTCGCGTCTATCCTCTGATGATATGGCAAGTATAGTTCCCGCTTGAGTTTCTGCTGCTGGCGACCTTTAGCTCCTTCGTTTGGTTGCTCATTTGCTTGCCTAGGGCCGGGGTTAGGAAGACAGGGAGAAGGAGTAAGCAGCTTAAGCAAGAGACCTTATCAACTAGAGTGCAATTTGTCTTCTCCAGTAAAGGAAGTCAGTTCGCTAGCTGTCCAAGGCCAAAGAGTAGTATTCCGGTATCTCTTGAAAGCAATCAAGCGTGAGAAGCAGGATCCGTCCACAGCTTTGAGCCCTTTCCCTTAATAAGTTCCTCCTTCTCTCCGGATTCTCGTATAAAGAAGCAATTACCTACATGAAGAAATAGAGGTGACAGGCAGTTGGACTTAGCTTTCCCTAGTTAGGAGCACACAAATGAGAGATTGGAGAATAGATTCATTTCACCGCTTGCTGAGTTCACTACTTCAGTTGTTTTAGCCTGCGTAAATTGAACTTCTTAAGAATGCCTTTTATATTTATATATAATTCCTTAAGCTTTTTCTTATCTTATAGAGTCCACCCCGTTCACTCCGACAAGTTACTGGCTCGAATGGATCTCTCTCTTTTTTTACAGTAGAAATAGATTGATTATCTATCTCACTTTCCCTAGCTTTATAATAGGGAGTTATATATTCCGGGTTCATCACGTTAGCAAGGTACATATTACATATAATACGACCCTTATTGGTTAAATGAAAACTTCCGTAATACTGAGATTTGATATTCTTAAATCCACTATCCTCTACATCTATAAATTCGACTTGAATACCATTGTACCCTAAATCAATTAATATGAACTCGAATATCTCATGTAAATATCCCACATAACCATCCCCGGTATGACACCTCCCAATGTGTGCAGGTATTGAAATGAAGACCTCATCACCCAGTCGAACATAGTTGTCTTCCGGATGTATTAATCTATATTCCCTATCGACCTCTGTTAAATGAAAATCCAGAAGCAAATTCGAGATAACATCAGATACAGGGATAGGTGTGTTGAGATCATCCCTTATATCAACACGCCTTTTATCGTACATCGGTAAAAATAAGAATTGTTTTATTAAACGCATAAGTTCATTATCTTTCACAAGCTTAGATAATCTATTGATAAGGATCTGAGGATTTACATTTTTCTTAATGTCGCGTAACCGGAAATCGAATTTATACAATGCAAGCACATCAGCATCACAACATATCTTATTAAAATAGTTGACATAATTAGAATGATTTCTTATCTTTATATCTTCTGAATTCCAATGCCAGCAACAAGAATCTGTAAAAGGCTCAAAGGTTGTACTCAAAATATAAGTTAGTACAACAGCTAGAGTCAATAGGATAAGCCTATCCTCGATAATAGGATCGGCGTTATAGAGAGGTATAGAATCCCCTTTAACCTTACGATCATAGAATTCGTGGGGGTTGCAGTAGTGATACGCTCTTTCCCCAGCCCTGTATCCCAAATAATAATTGTTATTAATATAATCCATATATTTCTTTGAACCCTTATAATTTGATAATCTAAGATTATTATCAAGAAAGTCTGGTTTAACAACCTCTACAAGCTGAATAGGGCTCAGTATGTATGTACCGTTTATAAGGATTGAATTTTTCATTTCCATTACACGTTCTGGTGAGATTTCAGAAAAGAAAGTTCTATATCGGTGATACACTTTAGGTATGGTCTTAGCCAGTGTATGAATGTTAACATCATGGGGGTTCGGTTGGAGTAAGTGCATATCAAAGCCAAATTCGTCAGGATTGAGTCTTATGTCGTTCGTACTTCGATTCCACCCTATCTAATATAATTATTCAAGCTAGACCATACATTCCAGACCTAGCCCAAGCCGCTTTCCAAGGGGAGCACAATACGGATGTGTACGTTACACCGGGCCTATCTCCCAACTTGATTAACTAAGAAATTCTATTCTAATCCAGTGGAATCGTACTACCTTAGCCAGCACTCGCAGAGGAAAAGAAATAAATATCTAGCTTCGCCCGGGGGTCCTATCTCGACGAGAGAACCGGGGATACGAAAGAGCTCTACTGGCCAATCCGTGTCCCCGCCTCCCGTGCGCCCTCATTCAAAACCGGAAGTTCTTAAGAGAGCAAAAGAAAAGGATGCAAGAGATGAGAAACCGACCCCGTCAATAGTAGATTGTTAATAGAATGGATCTACCCCCAAACGCGATTCCAGCATCGGAGGAACTCCTCTTGCTGGGTGAAGACACCCCGCTCTACCTTTGTCAGCCCGTGCGACAGCTAATTCAATACGCCTGTATGTCTATAGTGCAGAGTACTCTCGTTCGATACTCAATTTATGGCCACTCTGTAGGATCATTAAACGAAATGCATCCCGTGTATAAGAACGGGCGATAGGCCACGCGCTGTCGCTTTACGACGCGGAGAGGGGAACTCAACCCTTTGATTGACCATTTGGGAAACACATAAAATGCTTTCTCCTTTGAGCGAAGTTTATGGTGAAACCCCTGCTCCCGGGAATGAGAGTCGGGGTCTACTTGCAAACATGTAGGCCAAAGAGGGAAGTTCTCAAGATCAAAGAGCAGACGAATACGGAACTTCCTCAAAGCAGGAGTTGCCCGAAGATGATCTATGCGCACATGAAGATCTTACCAAAATGTAGTGGTCTCAGTTCTATGCTTTCATTCAACCCTCTCCTTTAACCAGCCGAACGGGCGGGTGCTGCGAATTGAAATAAGGAGTCGTAGCAAAACGTCGCTCCTAGCTTAGCCCACTGCAGAGTTAACGACCTATCAATTTACCTTCCTAGAGCTATTCCTACCTTAGAGTAGCGAAGAGGAATGGTTCATATGGGTAGTGCGGTTTACAACAGCGTACTTTGAGAAAGAGTTTAGGCTTGAGGAATTGCCAGAAACGGGGATCCAGAAGAGAGCTGGGATCAGTCGCAAAGCCGAGCTAGCGTAGCTGTTCTCGAGTCTCGAAAGCAGCCTAAAAAAGATCTTTGGTTGGAGAATTTCATTTTCAGAGTATTGGCGGAGCGATGCTCATCAAGTTGTGTTCCAACTAAAAGCTAAAACGAAGCTGCTTGTAAATCTGATGGAAACTCTCCCACTCTTTTATCAACCGGAGAGTCTACGACTGGCGCAACCAAGTCAATCCAGTGGGACGAAACCGGTGAAGACGAAAGGGATTCATCCGAATCAGGGAAATGAACCTAGCTTACACCTACGACGCCTGCTCATATTGACCTCGTCTTGCTCGTCCTATAAATGTAATTCTGCATCTGGTGAGAAGGAGGAAAATGTCTCTTCCGAAGCAGCAGGAACTGACTCATTTATGGATCGCTATTCATGAAATGGACCAACATCTCATCGAAAGAAATTCTCTGGTAAGGAAGCTCCCGCAGCCCCCTAGGATCTTAGGCGTGGCCGTCAGACCGAGAAATCCAAAAGATTGATTCGTGGAATAACGATAAGGCACGAAGTCTGAAACTAAGTTCTAACTCTTTGATTCAAAGATGCTATTCCGGCTAATGGTCTTGATTGTGAGTAAGGATTAATCCACCTCTTAACCTTCTCTGTTACCTCTGGGCCGACCAACGGCCCGTAGCGAGACCACTTTATGATTATGTGGTTCTTCGAGCGGTTAAACCGCGGTAATATTTTCCCGTGGAAGGAGCTGGCGCATGAAGTCACGACCCAGTATAGGCCGATATCTATTCTATAAAATAGTCAGAGCAGTGGCTGCAGCCTGATCCGGCGGGTTGATAAGCCGATGTTGTTGCTGTGCCCTTCGCTCCTTTGAATGGGCTTGTTCAGGTTGAATACCCGCATTCAGGGAAAGAACTAACTTCGAGCGAAACCACTGAACCCACTAACTTTGGGGGAGCTCGTTGAGCGTCCTAACCCGTAAGCATTCTATCCCTCGAGAAGGCACGGCACTCAAGCCGATCGCTTTCTATCTCGACTAAACTAAAAACTTAATCCTATGTCGATTAGCTTACTTTGCTTAAGATTAGGGGAAGGTTGCCCCGGATCCATACTAGACTGTAGATCGAGGGAGAACAGCCTGTCGTAACTCCTCTTATTGATTTGATACCTGCTTTGCTTAGGCAATATATTACTTTTAAGAGTAGACCGACGCTAGTAAGGGACCTTATAATAATATCCCCCGGTCGTATACAAGGATAGATGCTTTCGGCACTGCAGCGAAAGCTTCTTTGTGATTCTGTGGACCTGCGGCTTAGTTTGCCGACTTCATTAATAGGACAGCTAACCCGTCAACAGGTAGGCCCGTTACGACCCCACTTCTCATATCATTTCTTTGAGAATCGGCACGAGAAAGTCTCGGGTCATCAAAAGCAATCTAACACGCAGAGAGAACCCTTCTTTTGAGAGTCATCTGTGACTATGCCCTTTTAAGTAGGATCTGTTCCTGCTCTGCTTGGGCGACACACTACTTTTTAAAGTACATTCCCACAAGTACGTGCCCCATAATAGTATCCCCCTGCTCGTGTCTCTGGCCTTGGTATGGGCGTAACTCTTTCTGCTCTCCGATCCAAATAAGAGTTCAATTTATTCTGGATATGCTATAAAAATGAATAAGAATCGGGCGGATCCAGTACTCAACTGATGCGGAGGCATTCCTCCCACTCTCGCGTACATGTAAAAAAGGATAAGATCTGAACCGGTTACGATTACCCAATCAAGCGCCCCGCTTTTGCCTATCCTAAGCTGATAGGTTCACTTCCTGACTCGTCGGTGTAAACAGAAAGCTAAGCTACTGCCTCCCATGTTCATTCAGAGTTCGGGTCGCACCGTCGCAGAGTCCTGGTCTCTTAAGTTGGAACACAGGTAGTGAGGAATAAGCTCCCCGGTGCACAATTCTTGGCTAAGTGAGTCACCCCCATGGCAATCTTTCCCTTAAGTGGAAAGTTCCCCAGTGGTTTGGAGGGCGCAGAGAGACGTAGATTAAGGCGGATACAGAGGAATGAAATGAACTAGTAGAGTATAGAATGACTTTTAGTAAAAGAAATGGCTCAAAATAAAGGTCTACTGATACAGGACGACGGTCCAACGAGTCTTTTAGCGAAGCGTTAGACGAAGCGCTCATTGACCAACTGCTGGAACGAAGCGATACTATGAATGGGAAGGCGCAACAGGAGACTTGACCTGATTCTCTGAATCAGTCGATCGGGGCCCGTAAAGAGGAGTCCTTGCTTCGTGTAACTCTCTTTTCCTGAGATTGAGACTACGCTCTTACTTGGAGTAAGACTCGGAACAGGACTTGGGGAAGACTTGGGAAAGCTCTGGTAAGCATGCTTACTGGCGGCCGGCAAGTATGTTGCAGCATCCCCGTGCTCAGCCAGCCCATTGGCTTGGCTTTCACTTCTTGCCTTTGTATTCTTGAACTTCCATTTCTGGCGTGGGCCGGAAAAGAATTGATCTATCCATGTTAGGTATGCGCTAGAACCACACTCTGTGTTTAATCATAGGTCGGACCCTAACTGAGCATTAGGAGATGTTTTCACGTTCCCGGACGACGCTCTTAATGATGAGCTTCCCGCCGCTATTCCCTTTCCGCGTCTACAAATGGAGCAACTGCTCTCTTTGGGTTAAAGGTTGCACTCGGAAGTTGTGCTCTGATCCTAGGTGGAGTGCCCACATGGTCTAAGATCCTTGGATCCGACAACTTTATCTTTGTTGGGTATCGCAGAGTATAGCCTATCGTTGTGAAAGGCCCAACTTATCCAAATTATTTCTGCTTCTACTTATTGCGAGTAGGCGGTGAACCAGCCCTGAGCTCTGCTCGGTCTGAAGAAAAGAGGCAAATTCCATGCTCTAACTACTCTGACTATACGAATAAGTGGTCTGTTTCGCACTCAAAGTAGAAGGAGTAGTTTGTTTCGTTAGGACCGCCACCGAGACTTGCGAATAGTTTTGTACTTAATCAATTTAGGAAATAAAGAGGCAGTAGGCGGTCCGGTACATCTTCCATTTAGTCGTTCTAATGATTAGCAGGAGGAAACTGCAGTATATGCATACCTACCAACCTCACCGTATGCCACTTTTGACTACTAGTTAGCTAAGGGTGGGCATCTCACGGGGAGCGAGTCGCGGGATAACCATAACTTGTGTTCTCGCTCTCAATAAGAGCCAACAAAAGAAAGAAAGGATAAGTAGTTGGAATACCCGGGGCTTTCTTATGTTTATTCTCTCCCTTTCCTACCTTGATGGGAAGCCCATACATGAGATAGATAAACCGGCGTTGCTGCTGCCTCTTTCTGGCTTTCTTTCGTCGGAACCAACCAATCAACGTCAACAACATCCGGCCCATTCCTGCACGAAGTGAAATCAGCCTCTCAACTTGAATAGGCAAAGGAGATAGATCAATTTGCACGTGTTAAGCTAGGGGACTACTAAGTAAGTCGTCTATCTTTGTATTAAAGTGCTCTTTCAAGATCAGCTGCTTAAGCCACTGCTGAAGCATGCCTTTCAGCGTTACCAACAACATCTACCTAGCCCGTTTCCCTTTCTATTCCATACAGGATAGGCTGACCAAAGGATACTGTTTATTCTCTTTCCGTTTCAATATCCCTATCTTGGGGAGGACTTCGGCTGCGGAACTGTGGTTGGCATGTTGTTAATTCTCTCGAAGATTCTAGGCTTGGTAACTCCTAACGCGAGTCAACACCAGCCCAGCATTCTCTTCATTCCGGGGATCGTCTTTAATGGAAGGGGCGGGAAGTGGCCTTGTCTTATCTGATACTAATCATCCCTTTCCCCTTTATATAGTTGCAATTGCCTGAAATGCTAGATCCATCGATGGTAGAAAAAGGGAAGGTAAGTTCGGAATTCCGTTCATCCCAGCAAGAAAACGTATGCGCTAACGCTTAGGCTTTCGCGCTAGGCGCTCATCCGTTGCTTGTTGACTAAGGCCATCGCTCTTTAATTCGGCTAAGACCATCGCCTTGGGTTGGAACAGCTTCCGGCTGCCTTTCTGTCTAGGCAACCACTGCTCTCTTTAAAAAAGATGGAGCAAAGGATCGAGAAGGATAGGAGATCGATGACTCAAAATAGTTGAATAGGCAAGGGTCGACCGCTATACTTATATGTAGTATTACTGTGCACCACATTATATACCAATACTAAGTAGGCTAATACTAAGTGGGCTTTCCCGGATCGTAACGACTCACTTACTTCTTCCTAGCTGGCTTTGCGTCTTCTCCTTTTGGCAAAGACAAAGTTTACCACTTGGCCATATTCACTGTTGTTTGTCCCCCGCCTTCTAAGAGATGAATACCATGTGGCACATATGTGATCAACCCATCAGATTTCTCTTCTGGATTATCAATCATTACGGATTTGTGGTCGACGGAGCCCTTGCCACCTAGCCGAGGACAGGAGGTCTTGACTAAGAATTCCGAACTTCCGCGGGTGGGATATAGGGCGAGTCTTTGAACATATCTGAAGACCCGGATGGAGTTAGCCATGCTAAATCAACTAGCACCGCTCCGGGCAAGGAGTCGATGCTCGGAAGGAATTCCTCCTCTTTAGTGGATCCAGTATTTCCAGCGATTGCAATGGGTTCGTGTTCTCGAAAAACAAGATAAACGCTAATTTGTTTTAATGAATAGGCAATTAAGTAGTTCCATCCACGAAAGAATGAAATTCTGAAGCAAGAACATGGTCTGCCAACCCCAGTAGGCGAAAACATACTATTATAATATGATGGCTGAGGAGCAACTTCCTCCCTTCGCTACGCCAATCCGAGCTAAGCTAGGAAAGAGAGTTATGGTACGTACAGCGGAAGAAGTGGGTGTAAGTCCTCAAAGTGCCACCTTCTTTTCCGCATTCTCGGTGAATTGCCTCCTCCCCTGTTCCGAAAACAGAAAGAACAACCAATCAGTTGGCAGCTCCAAGAGATCGTATCTCGCTTCATCCGCTCATGTCATATATCATATAGAATACGCGTGTGTGTGAGAGAAATGTGTTCTATGGCCAATCTCCTTATTGAAGAGCGCATGTTTATGATCCGAAACTACCAAAGACTCATGGCGAGGATCCCAGTTGTTAAAAGCCTCTCTTCTTTGACTTACTTATGATATGGATCGGACTAGTAACGAATCCAAGATGTATACTGATCCACAAGCAGAGGCTCATTCTTTTCCTTCATCCTGCTCAGCTCCAAGGAAGGGGGAAGATGAGGTTCACTCTAGCGGTAGGCGTCTTTCTAAATATATTACTAAATATATTAGAGAAGAAAAGGCAGGTCGACCCGCCCTTGACTACCTCGCTACCCGCTCTTTACTAACTTACAGGTATGCCCGCCTAGCTAGGTTGATAAGACGCAGAATTCCATTTAGGGGACTGAAAGTGGGCAGCTACAACCCCCCTTCTTCCAGCCGTTGGCGTGAAGAACACGTGGTCTCATTACTAAAGATCTACACGCTCTGTTAAAGAATAAGTATATTACCTTTGAGGAGTGGAGGTATCCGCCCACGAGAGATCGTCTGTAAAATGGCTTCTGTTAAGCCCCGTGTCAATTATGGAACTAATTCCTATCGCTATGAAAGCCATACGCGGGAGACGGGGGAACGGACTATTCTCTTTTCTATGACACAGCAGATCTTCTCTCAGATACGTAAGAATACGAGAAATAAAAGAATTCACTCCCAAGGACAGGATCTGAACCTTAGCTCAAAAGGTCCCATCTACCGTAGGACCATTACCTTCATAACGATCTCCTGTTTCTTCCGCGAAGGGATAGAACTACTATGCTGCTGATAACCTACAACCGGAATGATGCACTCACTTCGAGTACTATCGATGAAATAACTCTCGTATCTACTATAAGAGCAATGCCCCCACAATGATCTTCTCTTTCTTCGAGAAGGTCTATAAAGCGATATCAGAAAGAATCTCTTAGCCGGGAACACAGCCGATCGGCCTCCTCTCTTTTTCTAACTAGCTTAGGAGAACTGCCAAACGAATTCTTTTCCGAGCGAATTCCTTTCTATTTGACTTTTCTACTTGATTGTCGTCCTACCAGTTCAACCAAGAACCTTCGTTTCTTTGCTTACTTGCTTTCACCACTAAATGGGCGAGCTGCTCCAGCACTAACTACTTTTGTTTCTGTTAGTAGCGGCTAGCTTCCGCATGGTGGACTCACATCCGCGTCGCGAACAGCTATGTATCCATATTATTGGGAATAACGAGGTCGTATCGGTTGGCAAGCATTGCTCAACTGAGGGGTGGTTAGGATCTGAGGAACCTTATGCTTTCAACTACATGCCTCGAGTGGTTCGTTCTTCATATTAGAAAGACGTGCGGCAAGGTTGTAAATATGTAGTCAGCACCGAGATATGTGTAGTCGTTCGATGCACAATCACTTGAATCTTTCCTTTCGGAATAACCAAGAGCATGTAGACGCGGCTCGTCAACAAAGAGTGAGTCAGTCTTTGAAACAAATGCTTCGGTTGTTGAAATCACCGGTGGAGTAATCCAATCAGTAAAGAGGGGGAGGCGCCCAACTATTTACCAATATTCAAGACATGTTCCCATGGGCAGGCTGTTTAGCGCCTTAGTGCGAGCGCTGGGTGGTATGCTTCCCTCTCAGTCGAGCAACTTCATTCCTTTCTCTTTTAGTTGGTTCGAGAGGAATCCGCAGATGGGTTCACACCTGTTAGAGGTAACAATCCATGGGCATTCTTTCTTTCGTAATGCGAGATCAAGTGTTCTTCACTCGATGAGAGAGCCCAAGGCTATTCTCATAGATATTAGCCGGGACAGGCGGACTCCTCTAAGTAGGAATGGCGGCTACTCCCCCTGGTAACAACGTGAGGGAATCCATTTTCGGTAAATCTACTATAATATAATAGGGGCTACGAAAGATCAGAATAAAGGACTGGATATCTAGTCGCAGCGACAAAGCACCTTTTTGCTACCCTCAGCGGATCCATACCTATCTAATGATATAGCGTATTCATGTCCTGCGGAAGATCCTGGAATAGAATATTCAAGGTCCTCAACCCTAGCTATAAACCTTAATCATCTTGCTAAAATAAAGGGTATGGAAGGGGTCGGAAGAAGTCGAACAATGACTCCAGTGGTCTTCATTCCTATAAGGCGGATGCGACCCCAATAGAGTAAGTCTATCATAGATCGTATTGTTGTGGCAACCGAAGTGCTCTTTGCAGAAAAAGAACTAAAAGATTGGATCTATTCCCGCTTTCAAAGAAAAAAGGGAAGTGGCTCAGGCAACCAGGACAAAGCGAAACACTTAGGAAGGTTATTGATAACCAAGCTAATCGACAAGCACTACTTGTCCTTATGATGTTGCTATAGGCCATAAAGGTAATCCGGAAAGGTAGAAGCGAGACTAGGCACAATTTGATCATTACGGGCGAATCTAATATCTTCGTAGACAGCCCGCAGGAATCCTGCGCATAAACCAGTTAATAAAGGAATAGAAAAGGCTTTTACTGCGTTGCTTAAGCCACGTAGGAATTTATAGAATTAAGGATAACGAGTTCTTCGTCACCGAGAGTGAAATAACCGCTTGGAGTAGTGAAGCCTATTACCTCTGCCAAAGAGTTTGGTATGGCGTTATCTTGACCAGCTGTATCACTTCTTTGTGTCTTCCTACACGAAGTTTTCACGTATGTGTACCCGAGAATCACCTAACTGGAATGACCACTTCCAGCCATGGAGACGAGACATACGAGTGCCCTTCAGCAACCCGTAACCCGCATGCATGCCCCCATGAGCGACTCAGCCACTCATGAGGAGACAAATGAAATCCACACATCCCCCAACCAAAGGCATAAGCAGCGCGCACCCTTGCTCATCAAGGCTCCGTGCTTCACACACCTTCGCCTAACAGGAATGGATCGGTCTTAGATTCTTTGGTTGACGAAGGGTAAGTAGAAGGTCGTTAGCAGGTTAGCTAGCTGTATCACTAGGAACTCCCTTAGGCGCTACCCATGCCGCCTCAAATAGGACTAGTTATGGATTTGCACATCCTACCTGGACAGGAAGGGTCATCCTTAGTGTTCGGGCAATTTGTGTTGACTCCGGTTAGGCCCACTAGACCCGTACATGGGTACCTCTCTCTTCATTCCTTATTGCAACCGGAATCTACCCTTCACTTTGTTGTCCAACTACTGAGAGGCCTATCGAGGAAATATTTCTTACTATTATATAATGCAGGTTGCGATCACTAGAGTGGAGTAACCCTAATGGTTGATTCGATCTGTTAACCAGCCCAAGAAAAAGAAGAAATCTTTTCTTGGAATACTGATGGCTTGTTCGGTAATGAACGTCGTAGATGAGGTTCAAGACCTACCCTCACAGTACTACTTAACTATTTGAGCAAAAATAACAGATTTAATCCACAGACACTTTTGTCTTACCGTGCCGCTGAAGAAGTCCTTTTTCTTATGTTCCACCGGAGATGAAGCTCGAAGCTTCCTTGGTGACGGAGGCACAAAGACTCCTTTTCGATTGAAATCTCTTTTACGGAATAAATCTAAGTTAGGACTGAACCGAGCGGAGCTAGATCCGCTGAATGTGTTACAGATTAATGAGATTCGTCCTGTCTCCTGTATGTATCCAAAGCTGAGCTAGCAGGGTAGAGGTCGAATGGCCCCAACCCCATATTTCTTGTTCATAGCCCGCTAACTCCGATTTCATAGTTATCTTACCCCGGCTATCCCGATATTGAATCAATCCTGGTACGCGTTAGTGCTTCTAAGAAGGAATTTCTTTCCCTGAATGGCTTGTCTCGGTAGAGTAATTCCTCTTTGCTCGAGGGAACTTTCAGAAGGGACCTCTCCATATCCATAGAAGTAGGAGTCGCCATCATGAATCGATTTCAGTTAGAGGAATCAGGTTGAATAAAAAAAAGAAACCACTAGTGCCGCTACTGGCTACCGACCTGGAAGGAATGTTGGACAAAACGGTGATGGATAAGCTATTGATGGTGCCGGTACATAAGCCAGATCACCTCGAAACTGACTTGAGGCAGTGAGCAGAGAGAGTAGATCTGGCTTTCGGCTATGAGGATGGTGAAACCCATTATCATCCATCCTTACATACAATAGAATGAAAAATGCATTTGTTTGAGATCTATATGAGAATGAAAGCCTGTAAGCGGTTAAGTCAGCGAGACCAGTCACATAACCCCCTTTAGAGATAGGGGCGGTAAGAGGCACTGTAAACCTTAACCGGCACACGCACCTGCATAATGAACTGATCCCGATCAATCGAGAGAGAAAGCGAGTCCGCGAGACCAGGAAGACAAGCAAAGGGAACAGCCGAAACTTCCATCGCAACAATTTCATTGCCTCAGGTTAAACAACCGAATCTCCTAGCTCCACTAATGGGTAGTATGAACAAGAACCAAAGTAAGGAAATCAATAAACAAGTCTATTGGCTGTTGTAGTAACTGGTGTAGGAGCATACGCATAAAAAAAAGCCTTTTATTCAGTATTTTCGGGTAAAAGGCCAATCGAATCAAATAAGTCAATAACTCACTCAATAAGAGGGATACGAGGAGTGTGTCCTGTGAGGATGAAGGACCTTAAACTCATGCACATACTCTCTCTCTCAGCCCTCTTGGGATTAAGCAGTTCAGGCTTAGACCAGAACCTGTACCCTATGAGATTGGATACCGGGACCTCTCCTCCATGAGGGGGCACCACCAGCCACTCCTAATATATTGGAACCCATCTGAACTATATTTTCTCTTATTCATATTTGTAGTTGAGAATTGAGATCCCCTGGTGAAAAGAAAAAGTGGTTTTAGATACTAGACTAAAGACTCTCATTTTTTTAGGTAAAATATAGTTCAGATTGGTTGATTAGAGATCCTTTCACCAAAAGATGACTTACTCAACAGTGTTAGATTCATAAACATTGCATTAAAATGTTTCTTACTTATTTGTTCTTCCTAAGGCAGTGATCAAACAAGTTGAGCAGACGCTTAGAGCTTTCCAAAGGAATTATTAGAGCTTAGCGCTTGTGCTAAGGAAGGGCAGTGACCTTAGCTCAGGTGGGGCCAAGGTTGCATGGGAGCAGGTTTGTCTTCCCAAAGATGAAGGAGGGCTAGGCATCAAGAGTATGGAGCATTGGAATCGGGCTGCCATGATCAAACACTTGTGGCACATCTGTACTGATGGAGACCAATCAGTCTGGTCATGTTGGGTGCGCACGCACTTGATCCGGAACCATAATTTCTGGGAGATGAAAATACCGGGTGCCAGATATTTAAAATCCTGGGCTTGGAGAAAAAATCCTCAAACTGAGACAAATTGCCCGAGAGAAGATTAGATACCAGGTTGGTGATGGTTCGTCCATTTCTTTATGGTACGATAACTGGCATCCTGTTGGCCCCCTCATCTGCAAATTTGGAGAAAGGATTATACGTATCTCGGGATTAGGGAAAGAAGCAAAGGTTGAGGTTATTTATATAGCTCGACCATAGGGAGAGGATAGAGTTGAGGGTTCTGATTGGAGATGGCCGACTGCTCGATCCCCAGTATGGTTGGAGTTACAGAGAGCTACCCCCAGTGATTTCAGGCCCAACAGGGTAAGTAGAGACAGAGTGAAATGGGTGGATGACACTAATGGCAGGTTCACTGTAAAGAGTGCTTGGGAAGGCATCCGGCCTAGAGGTCAGTCAGTGCTGGGGAAGCAAAGAATGGAATGTCTGTTCTGTAACAAGCTTTATTTTCTTATTCTTTTTCAAGAGCAAGCCATAAGGACTCTGTAGATCGCGAGAATGCATGTTCTGATGCTTGCATGGGTGAGACTCATCTGCATCCTTAAAAGTAAGTTTCACAGAAGGGAGGTTAGCGAGATCCCTTATCTGAGGAAGAAGCTCGACCATGAAAAGGAGTTTCAACCCGAGACCAAAGGAGTGTACGTTACTTAAGGAAGTGTACTTAACGAGGGGCTGTTGAGTAAGGGAGGGGTCGGTATACTAATATAAGTCTTTGTCTCTACCCTAGCTAGAAGGAAAGGGCTTATCCCATGCCTTCCTAAATAAAGGCATAACTAGAGTAATTCCTCTGCTAGTAGCAGCATATCTGAGTACAGAAATTATTGTGTAAGAGAATAGGTTGTTATTGGTCGGTCCTAAAGGTAAGAGTAGGTTTAACCTCTGTTCCCTACTCATTGCGTAAGAGCCTAGTTTTATCTTCCCTCTGGGTGAGTCGCTTCTTTCTCCAGCAGCTATTGCTAAAGTCGGGTTTGGGGTCTTCCCCTGGTGGACGTAGGGGCATCGATCTTAAGGGTGCTAATAAGGGCTGGAATAAAAACCTCATCCTCCATTCCCTCCATGTCTTCAATATCAGTTACCACAAACTGTTCCATAATAAAGTGAAAGTCAGTATCCCTCATTGCACTCTGTACTGCTTCCTTCTTCTCTACAGACCCACTTGTTGCAAAGGCACCGAACCCTAACAATAGGGGAGGTGGGAAGTGGGAACGAAGTCAGTTTATTTAGCGGGAAGGCTTTCCGTTAGGAAAGGCACCTCTTGTGAGGCAAGATGTGTGTTTCGACTGGGGGTGCGAAGCTTCTCAACCCCAATAGCATGAAATATGCAATCTCGGTTATCGATAGTTATCAACACACGGACAGATAGGAAAGGAGAGCTACTTTATGAGGGAAATCGGCCAGAACCTTGTCATCGCTGCCTAAAGCTACTTCTGACAGAGAGCGGGGGGTTGATGCTCGTACGGTTGGCTTCAGATGTTGCCCTACGTGTCCTCTTACTGAGAAGAGAAAGAGCTAGCCGTTAACACCCATTTCAATAGTACGGGTGCTGCCAATATACATAACTTTAGGCTTGCTCTAATAGTAAGTGAATGATTGCTGGGAGGAAGTATGCGTGGAAGTAAGCTCTTTGTTCCTTTCTTCCGGCAAGAAGGGGTTAGCTGCGAAGTCGCTACTGAAAGAGAGTGAGAGCATCCCTACTAAATGGGATGGTGCTCGGGCGGCTCCTTTTCATCTTTGGTCTTGTCTTAGTACCTTTAGCTTCTTTTAAGTCTTCGCTTTGAAGCTTCTGTGGCATATCAGCTTCCTTTTCCTTCTTGAATTTAGTGTTTTCTCAGCAAGCACTTTAAATCAAAAGAGAGACAGAAAAGCTGATCACATGTTTTGCATAATACAGAAAAGAAGAAGAAGAAGAAGAACAAATGATAGGATAAGTGGTAAGATGGAACAAGCAACGGATGAGCGCTAACGCGCGAAAGCCTAAGCGTTAGCCAACAAGCAACGGATGAGCGCTAACGCGCGAAAGCCCCATTCAATAAACGTAAGGTGCGTTAGCCCTTTATATATATAGGGCGTTTTTCTTGCTTATATATAGGGCGTTTTCTTGCTGCCGTTGCGCGTTAGTCACATCCAGTACCTTGTTTACCACATTCATGGGGACAACCCGAGTATAGTATAGCTTGACTTTGAACTTGAACCGGCCTCGCCTAGACAATAAGTGAGATCTTTCTTTCGTTGGAGCTGCTCCCTGAGTAGATTCTTTTATATCAAATAAGTGTGGCAGGAGCACATCCGCACGGTGATACTCGTGTGGGGGTAGTAAAAAGCTACTAAGAACAAAGCTATGTCTACTCGATCTGGATAAGGCACTTCTCTTGGAGATGCTGACTCCTGTGAACCCGTTCCAGCTGCGGAGACTTCTATTTGAAAAGAAAAGGAATGCAGTTCACTCAACCAATCAGCTGCTATCTCCGCTCTTACACCTGGTTCTTACCTCGAGCCTGTTGGTTAACCCAAAAATGGAATCCCGACTAAAGATGGGCCCGCTAAACGATGCTATCGCTAGTAAATACTGACCTTACAGAGACGACTCACCCGGCAGAGCGGGACATTCAGTTGATGAGTTCTACTGATATTCATAGTTTGGTTTTCCTGCTTCGGGACTTGCTACATATGGATACTTTGACGAATCCGATTGATCGGCCTTGTCCCCTTCCTTTTATAGGAGTTTCCCTGCATTGTATAGTACATCGCATCTCCGCCCTCGTCTTGTAGCCAGATTCTGCTTGATCCGCGTCCACTTGCTCGAGAGAGCACCCACATAAGGAATGCATTTACTTCCTCCGCTGGTTCCTTTCTGTGATTTCATTTCTAATTCCCCTCAATATTTCTATTTGTAATTGTGGCAAGAACGCTGCAAGTGTAAGTAGTCCTGACTGCTTCAATCTTAGCTTTGGCTTCTGCTAACACTTTCTCTTGCACTTTCATTCGAGGGCTCTCTAGCATCTCTCGGAGAGGCACGTTAGAGGAATAGATAAAAGAGTTTTCCTCATGTAGGGGTGCTCGTAACAAAAGAAAAAACAATCTCATATCGAAGAAAACGGATTCATCCAGTCGAGAGGGGAAGCCTCGGCACCTCCTCGGATAAAGTAGGCCTACACCTCAACCGAACAGTCAAAGGGTTCCCGCCCCAGGGCAACCACAGCCCCGTCGAGAGAAGTGGTCAGCTTCGCTTCAGCACCCAAAGACCTTGGCGGCTTCCTTTACACCGATTCCTTCCTAAACAACTACTTCGCGACCGGTACTCACTGATTCCTCTGCTGGGATGTCAGCCGAAAGCGTAACTAAGAGCCGTGTCCCTCCTTAGAGTGTTTTCTTGCAGGGTCTATTATTCTTCTTTGTATTGGCAAGGGACGTCCTTGTCTGTTCTCTTCTTCTCGCTTGATCCCGCCCCCGAGCAACGGCTCGGAGGGAACTCCCCCTTCTTTAGGTCCAAACGCCTATAAGCAATCCTCCTTCTTACAAGTGCTACCCGACCCTTTTACCAACGGATGAGTCCACAACTGATTCATTCCGATTGGATGAAAACTAAACTGACTCAGACGAGACTGATCCACTCCAGCCAATCCATATGACCCGGAGTAAGTAACCTTTCCAACAACGTCATGAAGGAATGAACTGAAAACATTTGCGTTTCCGCTCTGGCTGAGGCAACTGCAGTAGCATCGACTTGCAACGAAAGCAAGAAAAAAAAGATAAGGCATAGATAGAGAAAGAACAGCTGTAGCATCTACCTTTTCATTTCTTGATTGGGAATCGGTTCCTGAACGAGCTGCTCGTCCAAGGCGAGGAGTTGAAGATGATGGGGTGCAATGTAGTTCCTCATGACCTAGATCCGCTGCTCCCTTCTCCTGAGGTAGAGTCATTCCTATGCCCAGTTGTAGTTCCTAAGGGCTGCGGTATAGTTCATTATATCCTTCTACTTTTGGCTGAGCTTAGCTCTCGGCTTTAACATCTATGGCTCTCCCTTCTATAGAAAGGTGCCCTGACTGGGGATAGGTGTGCCGGGGGAGATCCAATATCTTCTGAGATTGGATCGGAGTAGAATTCTGCTTATTCAAGACAATGGCTACTGGCAGCGGACGGATAGTCACGAGACGAAGAAGGCGGCCGCCCAGCTCCGAGTGATGCTCGGGCTGAAGAGCCGGTAATGAGAGAAACGGATCCAACCCAGTCAGCAAGAAACGCTGTTGGTAAAACGAAGGAACTCACTTCTACGCCTAGCCGGCCCTTCGGGTGATCCACTATGGTTTGTACTTTACTCATTAAGTTTGTGTGCCGGGGAAGAAGCCGTCAATACTGGAGAGTTTTAGTCATTGATTTTATGGTAAGTAAGGTACTAGTTCAGTTATAGTGCTGGAAAACTCAGATGCTACACACATGGGCGGGAAAGTCTCTCAACAGCTCAATTCCCCAGACAGCGAAGCCGACAGAGAACCGCGCATTGAGTGCTATAACTGGATTCCGTTTCCGCCGGATCCAGCTGCGTAATGGAAGCACGCCATAGAAGTACCGAGGGAATGGTATACGAGAAGTTTCGTTTCTTTCTCTCTTTTGGGGGTTAGGTTCAGAAAGAAAGTGGTTTATGAAAGAACTACTGGGACTTGATCATGCGCCTCTTTTGGCTTGGCCATGTAAGTAGGAAGCTTGGGCAACCGAGTTCAGTCCCCCGGGCAACCGGGTCCAGTCTTTGATAATGGACTTGCCTAAACTAAAAAAGAGATTTCGGCAGTGCAGTGCTAACCAGAATCCTATATCCTGTTGTTACCCTTTCGGTCGGGCCCATCTTGGGATTCCGCTATCATAGATTTGAATACATTCTCTTTCTCGAGCTACTGACTAATCCTAAGGGGTTACAAGATCGAATAGCACATCCAGCTTACTCTATCGACAGTCCAGCCAGATGAAGGATCAAGGAAATCGGGATCAGCAGCCTTTACTTTCTTTAAGGGGGTCTTGAATCTCATGTCATCAAAAGTAGGCAGGCTTTGAACAAGCAGATAAGAATCAGTTAAACTTTCAAGGGCTTTCGTCCATCTCTCGCCCATCTATTTCCGGATGCAAGCATTGATCTTGAATGGTGTAGTTATCATACCTCTGTAGAATAAAAACCAGACCCGCCTGACTCCCTCAACCTATCGGTCGAGTCACTTCCTTCCACTCGCCTTACAAGGACCTACCGGACTATCGGCTTTAGATAGTCATCTTCCTCTTGCCTTTTCACTCGCTTCCTCGCTTTAGTCAAGTAGCTCTTCTCGGTTGCTCAACCGCTTATCCTTGGCCTACCTTTCCTTCTTTTGTGTGGCCTAGCTTTGATCTGTAGGAGCTGAGGCAGAGGTTTCCGTTGCTTGCTTTGTGCGTACGATTCTTTTTTTAGGATTTTCGTAGCGATCTTCTCTTTAGTGGTCTCGGGGAGCTCCGTTCCGGCATCATCAATCAGTGCCAGTAAGAGTGGGAAAGAGAGATGACAGAACGAGAACGAGCTACCTCAATACCAAGAAAGTTGCGAAGCCAGTCCAAGCGAAGAGGAGAGCCATAGCGAAGCTAGTCCTAGAGCTTAGCCTAGGAGCCCGCCTTAGTGAATGAGTACGGAGTCAAGTTCAGAAGGAGATCTGAAAGGAGTAGCGCCATAGATAGAGCCTGTCTTGACACCGGAACAACGCATTAGTGAGACATCTATGAATGAGATCAGAGTGAGGCACGTATGCTTCAAGGCGTCAATATCCGTATACATGAGATCATGCTAAGGCATGCACTTCCATTGACATTCGGATCAAAGACAGATCGTTGCAAGAGGCCTCCCCGCCTACCCGTAGGAAGCGGTAGCGTAGTCAGTAGATAGAAGAAGGCGGTAACGAAGGACAGAGAAGAGAAAGGATAGCGAGAGCATAGTCTGCCTCTGAAGTGGTGTAAGTGATCAGAACCGCGTGGATGAGAACAAAAGCCAGAGTTGCTTAGCCTAGCATTACCCATATAGAAGGTGGATGCATACTCAACTAGACCAAAGGATCAAGATGGAAGCAGATAGCAAGAAGATAGAGACTCCTTATGGACCGTAGGCCGTACATGACTCCTACACTGAGTTAACAGATAAAGGACGATGACACTGGCATAGGATCCCAAGAGGGGAAGGCCTCCCCAAGATGCTAGCGCTAAGACGGGGTAGACCAGAGGTATACGGATAACTAGGAGTTGATCTTTCCAAGACAGATGAACCCGAGCAGACAGATGATCCTAAACTGAACCTAGGTTCTCCAAGAGCCTAAGCAGCTACTAAAGAAGAGATAGGAAGAGAATTTCTCTTAGAAAATAGGACCAGAAGCAAACTCTGTTGCCATAGAATAGAAAGCCTAAGCGGGAAAGATCGAACTTGCACCGAAACCCCTACGCTCATGCTTTGCCAACTTGACCGCAGCCTAGCCTTCGCCGACGGAGGTTCGCATACGTTGATCTTTATTATAGGTTTTTTTCAAAGAAAGCGAGGGAAGCCTCGCTTTCCTTGATGTTCTGCTTTCTAGAAGCTAGGACGTAGCGTGAGGGAGCTCTATAGCGACAAGGGTCTATACAGCACCTCCTTCTATCTTCTACTCCCTTCCTTGTCACTTTGGCGTAAAGGGTGCAAAAGAGGAGTAGAGTCCCCTCCCATTCATAGGGATCTTTACTATCGCGATGCTCTTGCGGATGCCTTTGGCCTTGCGTTTGGGGCTAGCGACGCGCTCTTGGAGCATTATGATAGATAAGGTTTCGCTTAGGTTGCAGTTGCTTTCTTGCATTGGTGGCATTGGGGTAGTTCCATCTGCCTTTCAAGGCTTGAGCTGGTTAGCTCCTCTTATACTCTACTACTTGGCGCGCGTGAGCGATTGAAAGAGCATCGAAAGCGGAAGAAGGTCGCCGCCACTGTGCTAGGGGCTGGCTTGGTCGAGTGCTGATGCTCCTGTCGCAGCCGCTACTCACCCCCGAAGTCGCGGACTCTACTAAGAGTGGTATGTCCTTCTTTTTTTTTTTTTCCTTTTCCTTGAGTGGATCTAAGCCCTTTGCCAGTCAGTAGTGCTAGAACGTACAGGGCAGGCATATCCAGTTAGCAGGGACTTCGGAGAGACAAGACTGATTTCACATATTCTACGGTAGCAAGGCGAAGCGAAGGGAGGCGAAGCTCTTTTCCTACAGGTCTCGCCGGGAGCTTGTCGCAATGCCGCTCTGGGACTGATTGCTCTCTATTGAACTGAACAAAAGAAGGGGGAGAGGTCTCTCATCATAGCTCCGCCGAATAGGAGTATAGCGTTGAAGGAGATTCATTGGAAGGCAATGTGCTATGGGAACCCCAGCAGGAGAAATGCCATGATCCCAATCAGTAGTTGTTCCCATTAGTCATCTCTGAAGTAGGCGAAGGATAGGCTACCTCAGCTCAGCGCCACCAGTATTTCATTAGCTTGCTTTTTCCTTCCTACCTTCGACCATCCCATCGGTCTAGACGAACCCATACACGAGAGGCAAAGAAAAAGAGAAGATAGAGCAAGCTACTGGCGGCGAAAGAAAAGAAAGAGAAAAGCGAAACTGACCCAGTGACGACGAAAGGCCAGTCGGCTTCCGCAACGCGTCAGAGCCTCCGTGTCACTACCCACCGCGACGCTAGCTCATAAGGAAGGAAGAGAGAGGCGAGACCGACTGAATAGCAGGCTCTATCGATGACCTCTGAAAGCAAGTGAATAGCAAGAAGAGGCCTTTTGGGGTCTAGGCGATCCTCGAAGTTGGCGTCATCGAGTCTTCTAGTGAGTTGTCTTGCCTCATCAAAAGCGAATGAATCTCAACTTGCCTTCGGGCCCCGCTCCGCCTTTGGCCTCTCTGCCATCACCAGTAGGCTATCTCTCTACCCCATCCTCTTCCTATGCTCCACACCTTGTCTTCTTCGCACACAAGGCATGCCCTCACCTATTCCCTCCTTTCCATCCTCACACATCTTCTCCTTTTCAAGTAGGCGCAAGAAAGTAGAGCATCTTCTTCCATGCCCCCGGTCCCTAAGAAAAAAGTCTCAGAAAGTGAACGCCCTTCTCGCTCCTTACGTAGAGAGTAGGAAGTAGTCTTCACCCCCTCACTATAGGTCTTCTCTTCTCGCGTCCCTAACCTCTTTGCAAGAAGGGCCTGCCTTCCCATACACGATCCAGTCCTAAAAGAGACGAGTCACTACCACTACATGTTCCGTCGAAGAAGTAGGAAGCTCGCCCTATGAAAAGAATAAGCGGCGCAAGGACTCTTCTATTTCGATCAAGTTTCTTCCGCGCCATCCCTTACATCAAAGTAGGCACTCTCCGTGTCGAATCGCTCCAGCCCTGCTAGCAAAAGAAACTCTTTGACGCGATGCGTGTGACCCAGACAGGAGGCGAAATCCATAGAAAATGGGATGACAAAGACAAGGAGGTTTTCGCCTTGAGTCTTGCCTTGCTCAACATAGCCGATTTCTATCGGTGCACATGCCACCATTTCTCGATCTTTTGCTCACCTGCCCTACTACTAGACTTAGACTCCAAGGCTGCTTTGCTATTAGGCCTAGATCGACGACCCTTTTGCTGTAGAATGGAGCTATGCCGAAGTTTCTTCCTTTTGCGAGAGGCAAGCCTAGCCAGAGCTACGGCCTCGGCTACCTGGGCCCACCTTTCAAGAATCTATATAGAAAAGAGAAAGAACTCCTCCTTTGCGCCGCCTCCAAGGTTTTTCCTGAGCGGACTGTGCGCTGCGTGCTCTCGACACGAGAAGAGGATGTCTCGGAATAGTGGTCTGTAAGCCAGGGCGGAATGAGCACTTGCAAAGAATCAACGAAAGCGACAAAGAAAGCGAAGTCTAAAGAAATGTCGACCGGACAGGGCTGGATTGAATCTTTTTTTTTCTTTCTGCGCTGTTCTAAGAAGACCTTTCTGCCTTTGGCTTTCTTCTATTCCGGATACACGCTTTCTGCCTCTTTGTTCACTATGGATTGAGCCCTCCTATGAGACGATATCTGGATCTGGCCCTTCCTTCCCGTATCAGCTTGTACTGCTTTATCTTTCGCAATGGACAGAGATTGGACTATTGAATGAGTTGCCGGAGCTATTGAATGAGTTGCCGATTTGCGATATAGTCGAAAAGAGATCATTCTTACGAACTCCCAATGTCCTGACCTTTCACTGCTCAGAGTTTCGCCTATAAGAAAGATCATTTCTGGACGCTTAAATGCCATGTTTTTAGCGGTTGAAGAAGAGCTATAACGTTCTGAAAAAAGTGCCTGAAGGGGGTTGTACGGGGCCATTGCGATAAAATCACAGTCTCAAACGAGGCAGTCCTCGATGCAATTCCCTGGGATATAGCAGCAAGCGCTACGGCAAACGAGGGCACCATGATAGCTGCATGTATATTAGCAGTGCGAGCCGTCTTTCCCTTATCCTAGCTTCGAGCTCTCTCTGCTAGGCTGCTTTCCCAAGTTTCCCGGCTGGACGGAAGGAATGCGGATGGCACGAGTTGAGGAGAAGAAATAGGCGGGGCTTGCAGGCCAGCCAGCCAAGAGAAACTGGATTTCTTAATGCGACTGATGCGCCGGAGCCTTCTTACTCGCTTCCGGGCCTCTGCGCGGGTGTTTGGCCCCGGCCGGATAGCCGCTCCGGAATAGGGATCAGGAAAGGTTCGGAAAGGGACCAGGGCGCCGTGAGGGAGAGGGTCTGAAAGACCTATAGCGTTATTATTCATTCCTATGGGTCGCGTATGTAGCTCGCATGGTCTGGTGCTTTCCTCTTGTTTCCTAGCGGAAGGAAGGTGAACGCAAGACAGTATATAAGATATTATTCCCCTTCGGGGTAAACTCTAAAAAAAGGTAAAGAAAAGGCTCGTTTAGCCCTTTACTTAACGTTCACATCGGTACTTAAATGAAGTTTACTGAGAGAAGGTAAATAGACCGATCCCTTTCTTCTTATTCGCATCCCCATTCGTTATTATTATATATATATATTCGAGCTATTACAAGGAGAACGTGCCCATTCATGCAGAGGATCTACCGGTTCGACTCCCCCTAATGGATTTTTATTTTAGGGCAGGAGCCAGTGTTGGCTTGTGCGAAGTCGACAGGGGTGGTTGAGAAACACGTATTATTGGGATGGGGCAGCAGGCAATGGATACCGTTCCCCCACCAGAGCCTGCAGTTGGTAGGCTAAATCCCTCTGTCCAAGTGATTGAGTTGAAGCTTTGGGCATAGAGCGAGCCCCGGGAGAGGAGTAGAGTAGTAGTCGAGTGATTAACCACCAAAGAATAACCAAAACCTACTGGTGGATCGGTGAATGAAGTAGGTGATTGAGTCTGAAAGAGGAATAGGCTCCAAAGGAGTGAAGCTACAACGAAGTTAGGTGAAAGGAGTCTGTCTCCAATCCAGAGTTGCACCAAGACAGGTAGAATAGGAGTGGATGAATCTGGAGTAGAGACTAAGCCTTAGAAGAGGTGACAGCGCTAGACAAAGATGACTCTGCTTTCCAGTCTAGTAGGTGCATTATGATTTTAGCTCTAGGCGTATGGGGCCTACCCCACCACGTAGGAGTAGAGCATCATCCATCAAGCAGCCGAACTCGGAAGGAAGGATCAAAGCCACTCAACTAATGCAGTGGACCAGCTATTTGGTTCTCACTTTCACGGCTAGATCGAGCTCTCTTCCATCTTCAATCAGAGACCAAGCTATCTTTACCAAAGAGAGGCCTAGAGTAGTAGTAGTGACTGGCATCAGTAGCATGACAAGCAGTAGGTAGAAGGATAACGAAGGCATAGAAGCTGGAGAGCAGTAGAGCGAGAGGGAAGATAAGAGTTCTTGTCCAGCCTGTGAAGCAAGTGAAGCTAAGTGGGATTCTACCTATATGGGTATTCGTCTCATAGCTTGATCTGTAAAAAAGAACCCAATGGGTTGGGTTCTTTTCCTCCTTCTGATCTGTCGGTTTAGCCCCTTTGTGCATCTCGAGCACAGACTGGCAGGTTTGATTTGAGCAGTCCACCCTGGCCCCGCCTCGCTACCATGGCTCTGCCTGTCTGCCCCTTGCCTCCTCTGGTCCTCCCACTGCTTCTTGGAGTTCGAGGCGCTGGAAGCCTTTTTTTTCTAGGTCGGCTAGGCAGTAACAGTGGACCCAGTCGATCTGTATTATCAGTCCGCCCAGTAGGGCATAGATCAAGATCCTGTTTTGGAATATTATTCCCATAGAGCGGGATCAGCGGCTTAGGGGATCTCTGCTTTCTCCCTATTTGGAAACGACTAGACTACCACTGACCTTTGATTACAGACAAAGTCCGTTCTATTGCCCTTGTATGAAAGAAAATGGAGGACTTCCACGGCTGATTGCTTCATTTGACCAGTCCAATGGGTCTCAAAGATCAAGGATACCTAATGAAATAGGCCCACCTTCGAGAAAAAAGCTGGATTTTGGCTTTGAAGTTCTCACTGATATAGGAATGTTGATTCGATCACTCACAGCAGCAATCTAGCATCGGTAGCTTACAGCCAACACACACTACCTTACTAGCTTTCACTCCCTTACGTAGCTTGCTTTAAGAAGAGGGCCCTTTCCTAGCTCTTCTCTCTTTACCTACAGGACGATAACCATAGGATGTAAGATAAGAGTCCGGAAGAAGAGCTTCCACCAATTCTCCTAGATATGCATTCCCGATGCTGCTGTTGATCTCTCCTAGGTAGCAGACTCAGGAAAGATACATTGGGTCATTCGATCATAAGTACTGTCCTAAAGGTAAGATAGTGATCTTATCCTAGCTCTTCGATAGAAGCCATCTTGCCTTACAGGAACTACCATGCGCCTAGCAACCAGATCTAATACATTCTTTTTCTCTCCTATCTTGTTATAAACATACATGAGCAACAAGCAACGGTAGAGCGCCCTAGCTAGAAAGCCGTCAAAGAACCCATTCAAAGAGCGTTTATCCCGAAGGTCGAACAAGCATCCCTTGTCCTCTTTTTAATTATTGATCATGTCTGCTCGATTCCGTCTGCTAAAGATCGTTTTCTTCGTGCGCAACCCCTTCTTTCTTCTTCCATTGCGCAAACCAACACCTATTTGGATTCGCTTGAGAAGAGCGCATTCTTGAGATGCTAAGGGCTGGCAACTAAACTAATAAGATCTCTTCTTCCTTCTCTTTTATGCTTCAGCGAATCGACTTCTTCTCGATGATGGACATTCCACAGGGATTTCTAGAGTCAGATTCATGTGCAGCCTTTCTCTTTCGTTTCTTATTCTAGAATAGAAGATGATAAGATGCATACCCCTTCCTCATTAACTATGTTACTTATTTCCTTACAGCCTCTTGATGCAAAAAACCTATTCTTTCAAGGCCCTAAGACACGAAAAAATTCCTTCTCAAGGATTCATCCCGGAATCCATTCATATAGGCTAGGCGAGTTCCTATTTAAATAAAAGTATCTCGCAATGAGATTTTTCAATGGTGTTCTCTCTGCAATCGTGAAGAGGTTTATCGGCGAAGTCTGCCACAGGCTTCTGGTTTTCGAACACCTTTTGTGGAAGATACTTCTTCTGCTTTTCAGTATGAGTGGCGCCTATACAAAGCAAAGTCTTTCGTCCATCAGAATCGTCAATTGATCTTATGAGTCAGTCTTTTCTGACTTCTCTGGCTGGTCTTCTACAGATTTCCCTTTGAAGGCGATCTTTGGACTTTGAGCCTGGAATCTACTGCCTCAGGTGCTGAACTGGTCCATTCTGGATTTTTATGACCGGTTCTTTGTCGAAGTTCCCGGTAGGTAGATCTGACTACAGGGACGGCAGTGACTTCTCTGTATGGCTGCGTGGGGAGCATGAATAGGACACGGATGATCCGAAGGTATAGCTTACTTAATACATCTTGCTTTCCTTCTAATGAAAGCGCTGTAAGCTCACACCTACAGACTTAGCTGCGAACAGAGGGCGACTAACTCAACTGAAAGAAGAAGACCTCCTCCGCTCCAGGGCACCTACGGGTCTAGGAGTGTATCCACGAAAGTACGCTGCTGATGGGAATCGGAGTTATGCTCCAGTAGTTTTTTCTCGTCTCTCATTCGAAGTGAGTCCCATATCTTGCTAATGAAGAGAAGGTAGCCAATATTTTAGGGTCTTTCTAATGCCACTGCTATTATTGTAGTTGTCGAGCTATCTACGCAGTTCGGAGCTCTGAATGAAACATATAAGATATGAAAAAGGACCTTTACCACAGAGCAACGAGGCGGTTTGAATAAGCCAGCTGCTTCTTGAGCCTAGGGGTGAGCTGAAAGCCACCCCCTACTCCATATACATACTCCACTTCTTGCCCTTTTTGATACGATTGGTTCATAATTCCCCGTTTAGCTACCTCTTATAGAAAGCCAACGCTGGTTATGGATAGTTCATATGGCTTAGATAGGGGAAGCATATCTCGATTATTGCACTTCTGTCTCTCCTGATTAGAGTCGTAACCTTTGGGCTTTTACCTTCTTTTCTTTCTATGATCTTTCCTGCTTTCCCTACCGCAGGTTATGATATGCCACGCCCCTGCATCTATATAGGAGATAAAGGAGAGTGAACCACACCCCTCGATTCTCTCCGTCTTCGAGTTGGTTTCTACCCTCTCTTATAGTATAGACCTTTCCTTAAGTCACTTTTCGAAAGGGAAGAGGCAGATTGACCGACCCAAGCTACTTTCATAACCATCAGGAAAGCCTAGCTACTTGTTCGTTCCTCACCCGGTCCCTTACCTCTTACCGTGGGAAAAGCCGTTGATATTCGTAGATCGTTCGTTGATTCCTTGCTTTTGGGCGATGATTCGATTCTTCTGGGCTTGTGGCCACTAAAGAAAGAGTTCTGCCTTCTAGCCAAGCCTTTGAGACCAAGTCAAGCTTCCCAGCAGTCAACCAAGAAAGAGTCTTTCTCCCCAACTTCAGAAATGGAAGTCAGTCTGCTTTCCTTCTTAGCTTTGTTCACGTCCAAAATGGAATTAAGAAGACGTTGAAACATTCGAAATTGCGGTCAATGCGATCGATGCAGAGCTTGAGGAAATAGCTCTGGTGACTGATGTGCCAGAAACCTCGGCAAGCTTCGCAGAAAAAGAAAGAGCCCGGATAGATTGGACTACAGTCCAGACTGGATAGTCAACTCAGGGTGTTCAAAGCATATGACTTGAGATGAAAGCAAACTCCTCAGCAAGTCCGAATACCAAGGAAGCCGAGTGGTTATGACAGCCAATAATGCTAGGCTGCCAATCTCTCATATCGAGAATGCTATATGCATTCCTTAGCACAAGCGCTAAGCGATAATAATACCTTTCTTTCCTAAGTGACAGTTCAATCGTGCCATTCTTTCATTTTCATTTTATTTAATAAGGCTTTTTTGGTTGAAAAAGCAAGAGGAAATGGCACATTATTAGATTAGATCAATAGTGCAGGCATGTGTGGCACTTTTTTCGGAATCGAAAGAGCTCTTTTGAGGTTTGAGGGAATTGAATCAGAAAGCAGGCCCTTTCTTTTGCAATAATTAGGCTCTTACTGCTCTAGAAAGAACTTCCCTTGAATCAACTGCTATTGAAGACGGTGCTATTGATATTGAATCAGCTGTGGGATTTAGGTGCCTTAAGCGGAAGAGGGGATTTCTTTCTGGCTGGAAAGAGTGCTGGAAGAGCCCTCCCCGTCTGAAGAGAAGAGATCCCTACTCTCGCTTTGTTAATTGGCCTTTTGTGCCTGTTATGATCTCTCTTCGTCTTTGACTTCGTCCGTCCTATTCATATATCAAGATCAGGGGATCAAGAATCCAGTACTAATGTTCAATCCTTGTCTCTTTCCGTGTGTGCCAGCTTTCTTGAAGGGCTAAGGGGGATCCTTCGAATCAACCTTCCTTCGGTTTTTGAGATGTGTTTTTCTCCGCCGAGTTTGAAGCAAGTGAGTGCGGATTGAATCTCGTACTGGCGCCCATTACCACTACTTAACCTACCAGTGGTCGTAGCCTACTGGAGAACTTGCCTAGCTGAATAACCGAAGGACTTACCTTTTCGTTGAGCTAGGCCCGTAAACTCTTTTAGGAGTTCCAAATACGAAATAGATGACCGAAAGGGAATGTCTTTCCTACTTCCAGATTAGATTAATACTAAGCGGAGCAGGTGACTTGTCGGTGAATTCCCCGTAGGGTAGGTCCAAACATTGGTTTTGACAACATCAAGATGCTCAAATTGCCAAAGTTTTATAGTCCGCTCCTCTGCTTGTGATTTCGATAGAGAACTAAAGGTAGGAAGAAATGGCTATATATATATATTATTCCACTAAAGGAGTTTCCTCTCAATCGCCGAGGCCATTCCCACAGCAATTACGATCCCTTGCAGTGTGTGTTGGTATCGGCATTTGGTTTGTGTGACGCTTTGGCTTTTAGTCAACAAATGCAGGAATAACTGCTCTGACGAGTCCGTCCTTCAACAATTCCATTGCCTGGCCGGCCAGCCCCAGCCTATGATAGTTTTGTTTAGCTGCTCTTCGGCTTTCGAGAACAGGGCGTACTAGTTCTTGAGAGCGAAGACTAAGAAACCTACTAAAGATAGGGTCCCGGGGACTCATTCTGACTGAAACAAGGCCAACTGCAACTCGATTGGAGGAAAGGGCTGCGCATGACTAAGGCAGAACGGTAGAGCGGCAATGAAAGGCTGAAACATGGGCAGCTAACTCCATGTATTCTTGAATCTCTCGACCCTTCGAACACTATCGTCTGCTCAATCAGTCGATTGAATCGTGAATAATCAATGGAGACCTCAGCTATCGCGTGAAGGAAGGAAAGATCGCCCTCGATGACTTGGAATAGAGGTTTAGATTCTCGCTCCCATGGGACTCGCCTCTGTCTTCAACATCCCTGCCTGGCATCGATTCGATCGATTGCTATTGAGCGCTTTATTCTGTATATAATATGGAGCCTTCAAAGCTTTCCTTCGAATCAACAGAGAGCTTCCATCCGCCTTAGTTCTTTATCTTTTGTCATAAACCTGTAGTGCAGCCCCCCTATTTGAGTAAGGCTCCTAAAATAAGGTGAACGGTGCGGTATGGAGTTTTCTCTCAAACGTTCCAAGGAAAGTAATATGAGCCCCTGCCTAGCGTTCATTCTCTTGTTCTATCTTTCCCACGATTACAGCAACCGATTGATGATGCCTAAACAGACAGACCTCTTCAAAAGAAGCTCTAATCTGATCGCTAAACGGGTCTCTTCTCTAAGATGATAGCTTGCCGTTGAAGATGATGCTATCACAGTGAGAGAGGAGCTCTCCGTACGAACGGAGCTTCAAAACTAGAATCATCAAAAACCAATCATGAAAGAGTCAGTAGGAAGTTAGTTCGCTTTCCTTGAGGGAGCTACTTTGTTCCTGGCACCTATGGGTTCGGATTGATCCCTTTGCCTGGGGAGGAAGGTCTTTTTCCTGGTTCTGCTTCTGAGCCCCCATCGCCAGGTAGGGGTGAGAGGCAAGCAATTGAATCATTAGTCCTGTAGAGGTTGGATCCGGTTCAGGGCTCACCGGGTTCGAATGGATGCTATTTGCTTCGGTCAGCTGGATAGCTCCTTCCCGCTGGGAGAGCCGGACATGGAGACGAATAAGGTGGAGCTTAGCGGGTGAAGGGAAGACATGGAGTTGCTTCAATGGCTTTGCCTCTTCAGTAGTACCCTCATTAGATCCAGTCATGGGACCTCCTTCCTTAGGTTCCGAGAGCTGGTTTAGATGCCTGGGAGAAACAAGGAAAGAGAGACCTAGGAATTGGATCATAGCAGGGATGCTTAGCAGCTGTTTGGAGACAATGAGAGGAATCGAGGGTCCGAAGGAGAAAGCTTCTTGCTGATGGGTCAGCATCGGATTGGGGAGAACAGGAGCAGGGGACAAAGAAGATGGGGAGTCGAATGGAACTTATCGGTTCGATCCCAAGCACTAGAGACAAAGATGGAGATTAGCTCGTTATTGGTTCCGTCGAAGACTTCCCACTCCCAAGGTCATTAGCAGATACTGGATGACTCGATGGCGATACCCATCCATTCGATCGTTTCATGCGGAATGAGAAGTTGTTGGAGAGATACCGGTTTCCGTCTATCAATTCTCCGTCTAGAAATAGATAACAGCTCCCATGCTTTCATAGCTTATTCCTACTAGCTAAGAGGGAGCTTCTTATCGAGACTTATTTATTAAAGGCTGTAGTACCAACCCAACCCTCATGAGGATAGCTAAAGTCTCGTTTAAAGGCTTTAGAAAGGCCTTAAAGGAGAACTTGTTACAG